AGCGATTTTCCGAATCGGCAGCAAGTAACCCTATCATTATATATCCAATTTGGCTTATAGAAGAATAAGCTAACATACGTTTTATGCTTTTTTGAGTAATGGCTATTAGATTTCCCGCTACCATACTAAAGATAGCTAATAATCCTACGATGATATGCCACTCGCTGGGTAAATGTCTAAATATTAAACTAAAGAGCCTTGTAAATAAAGCTAGAGCTGCTACTTTAGAGGTAATGGAAAAAAAAGCAACGACTGGTGTAGGAGAGTTAGAGTCGAAAAGAAGATCTTCGATCTTTTCGCTCATTCAGAACCGTGCTTGAGATTCTCATCTCACACGGCTCCCGGTTAGGAAAATCATTGATCCTATAACCTTCCTCGTGTATGTCTCAAATGCATTTTGAAGTACTAAAGCTTTATTGACTAAAATAATTGTTAACTTCTCGAGGAATCCTTCATCATTTGTTTTAATCTACCATCAGGGTTTTTGCATCAAATATCTTATGGGTTGTGTATCCTTCTGTTTTTTATCAAGGAACCCTTTCAATAACTAAGCAATTCTGTGACAAACGGAAGATACAAATTGCAACTTTTTTCGTTCCTATTGGGTATTAATTGTCTATAGTAGGGCAAATCCCGAGCTTCAAGAAACTTATCTAAACAAGATAATAATGAACAACCAAACTTTTGATTCTATTTTTCACTACCTCAGGAATAATAGGAAAACACTTCTAAATGTCTTATTTCGAAATGCTCGTTGGAAACAACTCTACCTACCCTTACTAAACAAAAAGAAAAAACTTTGAAATAATGAAAATAAATCAAAGACAGATATTTTAGAATATTTGTTCTAATATACTTATCATTTTGCTCCGTTTTAATTTACATGACTTGTCAAGAAATCTCTGATGTAATAGGAGCCAACTAAAATTTTAAGAGATTTAATTTCTATTGATTCTCATAGGCCCAAAGGATGTAGATAAAAGAAGAATTTCCAATTTGTTAAGAAGTTAGAATGAGTAGAACTTTTAATAAACAGATCCATACGAATCACACTCCTTCATATACATCGGGAGTCCATTGATGAAATGGGAAGAGAGATAATTTGAAAGAAGTTCCAGCTGTAATAAATGCAGTAGCTATATAGGTCACAGGGCCAAATTGATCCAAGTTAATCCCATTCATTATTTTATCAAGTTGAAGCTGACCCCCGGAGATCGCATATAATAATGAAAAGCCATAAAGCAAAAAGGATGAACTTACACCACTAATCATTAAGAACTTCGTACTTGCCTCATTCGATCTCATATCTCGTTTAGTATACCCAGATAAGAAACAAGAAGATAAAGCTAGAAACTCGAGGGAAACATAAATAGTTAGCAAATCATTTGCATAGCTTAGAACCATTCCTCCCAAACATGCACTTAGTTTAAAAAGTAGAAATTCGCCTAAAGACAGTTTTGAACAAATTACATAATCCACTGATAACGAAATAGATAACAAGGAACAAATTAAAATAAGAATTCTGAATATGTTTCCAAAATCAATGCTATCAAAATATTCAGAAAGATTAATGATTTGTGATTGATATAACAAAAAAACCAGACTAACTAATAAGGATGACATCGCGATCCTGTAAAGCAAAATTGTATTCTTTCCTCTCCAGAATAAATCAATTATAATTATTGCAGTTAAACTTGAAATCACTATAATTTCTGGGAAGATTGGCAAATTGACAAAGATAGGAATTAGTCTTAAAAAAAAACTAGTAATAGAATTCATGGTGAAAGTCAAAATAATATTTTGGGTAAATTACTTGATCTCTTGATCTAAGGTTTAAAAAACAATGAAGAAATCAAATACTCCCATATCTAAAGAATTAACCAATTCGTATTTTTTTAATACAAAGACCATTTAATCCACCAGTATCTAGTAAAGTATTAAATCCATAAAAAAGAAAAAGAGATTGAGATTTTCACATACCCATTCTCAATTTAGAAAATTCTACAAAAACAAACCAAATAGAACGTAACCACCAAACCCTTCTAGTATTATGTAAAGATTTAGACCTACAAAATAAAAGAAATGGATTTGATATCTGTAGATTAAATTTATATAACAACATGCGTACTGTACTCTTGTGTTTAATCGTTAACGTACTATCACGGGAAAGCTGTAATAGATAGATCAATTGACGCACTCTAAATTGATTTACAGAAGCACCATAATAGAAGAAAAATACTTGACAAAGCTCTGTATACCTATCGATAATCTTATTATCTGTCAAAGAAACCCAGTCCAATTTTGCAACAGGATACCCCTCGATGTTGCAAAACTTCCGTTTTGTTAAAATAGTAGTTATTACTGAATTTGAAATCTGAGGAGATAATCTCTTACTAGTTAAAGTAATAAAATAGAGGTCTAATTGACTCTTAATCCAGATATCTTTAGATATACTTTGTGCAATCAATATGTAACCCAAGAATGAGACACCTCTAGTAGGAAGTATTGTTAATAGTTGGTTAGCGGATTTGGTTTGGAAATGGAAATGATATCTAAGGAGTATATGAAGGTAACATTTCCATTTTTCTGTGAAATAGCGAGTTCCCCCAAAAACCACAACTAAATTATTTATCCATCTTGCATAATGAAAACACAATCTTTGATTTAAGTAAGAGTGAACACCATAGGTGTTCACTTTAGATTGAGATCTTAAAAGATATCTTTCCTTCCTAACTATATTCCATGCATCAAAGAGCAAGAAATTACTGACTTGTAAATGACATATCTCTGTCCAAGGAATCAATAGAACTGAATCGATTACGAAAATGTAGAAATTTCGAATCAAAATGTTAAGAATTCCTATTTGTTCATCTTCATAATAGTAACTAATCCTTCTACAAAATATTTTGTCTATACAAAATACTATCCTTAATAAATGCAGGAATGAAACATCTTGAATCTGGCGTCGAAACAATCGAATTGGAGTTTCGGAATGAAAATCATGCGGGAAATCAACTTTTAAACCATGATTAGATCTCGTAAATCGATCTTCCAAAAATAACAAGATTGAATGAATAGACTTTGAGGTTTCTAATGTACTATTTATATAACTTATATCTTGAAAAGAAAGAAATAGAAGTAAGAGAATAACTATCAATTGCAGGAGTGGATAAAGATACAAATCGGCATTAGATTTAGTTGTCTCGATAGTTTCTAAAAGATCCCAGTTATGTATGCTACTAATTAGACGTTTAATTGCAATCGTACTTGACGCACTAGGAATTGATTTGATATTTATATCCTGTAAATGACTATTATATTTTGTCTTATCGATCAGATAAGAATCTTCTTCGAACGGGTTAAAAAATGGATATAGGAAACAAATCTTGTTAATAGTTAACTCTCCACTTCTTTGTCCCGCAACAGATTTGGGCGTAAATCCGGAAGTACCTTTCGTCGCGCTAACTCCCAAGCATTGATATGTTTGACGTGGGAATTCCCCTAAAATAAAAACTAAATATATATATATCAATTAATAAGAATTATCTTCTGAAGATAATAATTTAGACCCGGACTAATTATATTTAATCATATTATCTTTCTTAAAACTAAGACCAATATTTCAAAAAATGGGTGATGAGATTAGCAAGTCGCTATTAATAGCGACTTGCTAATCTCGCCTGTATAGTGTTCATAAAAAATATATTATATAGCTATCAATAAAATCAATCTTTAGGAAATGGACTCTTTTTGGATCTGAAACCAACTTTAGCCATTACTAACAATTCCTACAATAAACTACCATCTAAGATAAAAAGTTAACGTTAGAAACTAACTTATAACTGCGAAAAAAAAATCTCATAAATTATTTCATAGAGTAAAACTTATCAGTTACCATTATTACTTGTTTCATTCCACCACCTTTTTACTACATTACTGAGATTTTCTCTTACATCACCTTTGAACAAATAAGTTAGTATTAGAAAAACCCTTGTAAACACTCTGCTTTTTGATGGAATAATAAGTATTACATAAAAATAAAGTACAAAAAAAAGAAAGGGATAATATAGAAGCATTTGAAAATATCTGTAACTTAAGTTCGTTCTAATCTCCTCAATCATCTAATCGTATAATATTCAATCTCTACTCATGAGATTAAATATTATATTCATTTTAAACAATTATAAATTTTGCCCGTTTTAATATATCTCGAACAGGGCTTGTCAACTGAGCCCCATTCTTATACAAGACAGTTATAGCCAAAAGATCTAGCTGAGTTTCTTCCTTACGAGGATTATAACAACCAACTTGCCTAAGAGTTTTACCTTCTCGCTTAGTTTGGACATCAATTCCAACTATGCGGTAAGTCATTTATCGAGATAGAGAGATACAAGAATGAACCCCCCCCCGAAAAACCACGCAAGAAATTTTTAGTTCACGCGGCTTGATATTTAACTCAGGTTAAATAGATTACTAATTTATTGTTTTTAAGAGGAGAAGTAGAAACCCAAGAAGGAAGAAAAAAACTTCTCAATGGCAGCAAATATTGTGCAAGCTATTTATTTAGGTGAGTTCTCTCTTTCTTAATACGACCGAAGGAAATATCTGTATCAAGATATACTAAACGGTAAGCTTAGGACCCTGTTACCATTCCCTCAACAATCTGAATAAGGTCTGGGTAAATATTATGCTCTCGTTCAGAAATCGATTATCATAATCCTTAGGTTTAGATAGAACCCCAGGGCTCTTTATTGGTTGGAATTAAGTTGGGAATTAGCAGCAACAAAACCTATCTCCATCAATCCCTATACATTGAATGAAAAAGACTCGCTTCATCCGAAGGAGAAAACTTCTCTCTTGGATTTGGTATCATCTTCTTTCTTTTCTTAATTGATATATTAAGAATGGTAGTCTTTTGAAGTTTGGTTGTTTTATTTCATTGAAGTAACCATAGATTATAGACCGCTTCTATCTAAATGTATAAAGAAACTGATAGAATCATGCAGACCTCAAGTTCCATTTGGTAATAAGTTTTAGAAAATGTTGAGGTGATAATAGACCTATTTCAATAAGGACTATAGGTTCCCAAAGCCTAGAACAACGATTTCGACAAGCGAGTCACCCGTTGCTTCCTACCATAGCGTTTCAAACGTAATTTTACCATAAGGTCTCGAGAACAAAAAAATATAAGTATTTACTACTTCTTCGTTAAGGAATTAACCTACGCCATCTTGTGATTGTGGATTTTCGGGTATAACTATTTATACCAATTCGAAAGTACAATGAAATGAAATGGCCTAAAAATTAGCTCGACTAATTAGACTTACTAACTCACAAGAATAAATTAAGGATTTAATCTTTCTTTAGCCGCATACATAACATCAACCGTAATCTCTGAGATATCATTTTTTCTTGCAAAAAGCTCAGTATTCTTTTTAATCTTTCCCCTAACAAATCCGGGTATTTGTCTTAGTTCAAACTCAGCCGCGGGGGCCCAACAAATATTCCCTTTATCTATTGATAAGGATTTGGTACTTATTCCTTTGGTGTCATGTCCTCCAAAAACGTCCGATAAGTGATCTTCCATACCTAGATTGAAGGAGTTATATATTAGATCCGCTATTTGATTGGTTCCCTCATAACCAAGGAAAGGTCTATACCCTAAAGGGAAATTCTGAATATGAACTGGTGAAGAAATAACGCCACACGGGATATCGATACGTTTACCGATATGACGCTCCATTTGAGTCCCAAATATAGCGGCGGGGTCGATACGGGCTATTGTATCCCCAACTTGAGTATGATCTTCCGTAATTAAAACCTCATCACACAAACCTTGAACCTGCTCATGAAACCGTTCCATATCATGCTTACAATACGTGCCTGAGCAACTTACATGAATTCCCATTTCCACAGCAAGTATCTTGGTAATAGAAGCCGCGTGAGTTGCATCGCCAAAAACCACTGCTTCTTTTCCAGCCAAATTTTGACAATCGATAGATATAGCAAACCAAGCTGCCTGCGAAACAAATCTTGTTTGATTATCAATATATCGAGCATACTTAACTCTCTTTCCAAGTATGATTGGAGCCCATAGATTGACAAGATTTTCAATCTGTATAATGAAATCAGCTGTATTTGAAATACCTATTGGAACAGTCGATATGTAAGGCATTCCATATTCTTTTTCCAAGAAAATTGCTGACATTAAACCGATCTCTCGATAAGGAACCACATTAAACCAAGCTTTTGGCAAATACTTAATATTTCTTAGGAATTCCCCCTCTGGAATAATCAAATTGATTGAAACTCCCAATTCTCTGGATAGACGTTTCAACTCGCGGCAGTCATGTTGATTGTGAAAACCTGGAGTGAGGATTCCGATAATATTTGCTGAAGGAATATCTGTAAGAGACCGGTTTAAAAGACCTTCCTTGTGGGCTCTTTCTAAGTAGTGTCTAACTATTTGGTCCAAAGTTTTATCCGAAGCTTGAAGCTCATTAACACGGTAATGATTAACATCTGCAAGAATGACGTCAGACTCTGAGTACAAAGAAGCTCGATCTACGAAATTTTGCAAATCTTCTTGTAAGATACTCGAAGTACATGTTGGTGTTAATACAATTAAATCAGGACATTATTCCTCACCTTTTCGACTTATATTACTTACAACCTTATCCCGAGATCCACGAGACAATACGTGTCTATCCACTACACTTGCAGTTACTGGAGTAAAATCTCTTTCCCTTTCTAGCATAGAACGCATTACATTGAAGTGATCATCTCCCAAGGGGGCATGCATTATAGCATGTACGTTTCTAAAGGAACTGGCTACCCGTAGAGTACCAATATGAGCAGGTCCTGCGTACATCCAATAAGCTAATTTCATAATTATTTACCAGTTTGTTACTTTGACATCCTGAGGAAATCCATTGCTATTTTTAGCGTAGCATCATAATATGAACTGAAAAATCAATCAAATGGCTTATTGTTATTCTTATCGCTTATAACTCTGTGGAGTTAAGGTATTAAGCTCCTTTCCCTCTCTCTGGGACGGAAGGATTCGAACCTCCGAATGACGGGACCAAAACCCGCTGCCTTACCGCTTGGCCACGCCCCATAAATGAGTGTTATAATAAGTATCTCATAATTTATCTTTCCGACCAACAAAAAAAAGGATTAATGAATAATCCTAAGAGAAGTTACTAATACTAAAGAATTGCAATTGCTAAAACTTGTTGGTACGATATTCTAAAAAAACTAAAATGAAATCAAGAGATTCATTTAGGTATTTAACAATCAGGGGCTTAGTCATACGTAAGGAATGATATTGGCTCATATATGAAGAGAGTTAGTTAAAGAAATAACAGATAAATTATAAATATATCTAATTTAACTACATTGAGAAATAATTAATTGTTACGCTACTGGAGAATAAATATGACAAATTTCTATAGCATCTACCTAGAGAACTCTTTGCATCTCGACGCCACCTATTTTGCTAAATTACCTGAAGCTTATGCTATTTTCGACCCAATTGTAGATGTAATGCCGGTAATACCGGTATTCTTCTTACTACTAGCTTTTGTTTGGCAAGCTGCGGTTAGCTTTCGCTAGTATTAAAAATTTTTGTTTGAATCTCATTTTTTTTGATTTTTCCATGACTTAAATACTCTTTCAGCGTTGATACGATACACAGGGAAAAGAAAGAAATGGGACTTACATATAATGTAGATCTCGAGATAGTAAGAATGTGTACCTTAATTTACCTCTTCACTTTCGGTTATAGACATGGAGTTATCTTATGCTTACCCTTAAACTATTTGTTTATGCAGTAGTCATTTTTTTTGTTTCTCTTTTTGTTTTTGGATTCTTATCAAATGATCCCGGACGAAACCCAGGCCGGAAAGATTGAATCATGATTGATATCCTTGTCAATTTATCTCTTAGGTTAAGCTTGGTTATCAAATCGCCTCAACTAATCGAGAAGTGAAGGAGAGAAAGGGATTCGAACCCTCGGTACATAGAACTTGTACAACGGATTAGCAATCCGACGCTTTAAACCTCTCGGCCATCTCTCCTAAATACTTCTTGAATAGAGACTTGAAGTGTATTTCCGATTTTATCACTAATTCGAAATAGAAGTCTATAGGACTAGTTTTCACAAATAGATAAAGACAAACTTGATTGCTCAATGTAATAGAGTTGTGTCCTCTCTTGAAAAGATAATAACTCTTACAATAAAACGGTTAAGTTGATTTTTATATATTTACGTGATTCCCTCTTTGTTCTAATTGCTTTAGAATGGATTTCTAAAAAGTAACAAAAGAGGGAATCGCGTAAATATATAATTAGACATAACTCTAGTGAAGAAACCAATGTTCCATGCCTCGATCGCAATCGCTTTTGAATTGGACAAGCAAGTCCATTTCCTTTTTCAAAATAAAACCAAAGATTAATATCGACAACTAAAGAATCTGCATCAAGAAGATCTAATTGAGAGATAAGGGACCATTTCGACTAAATTAATTCTTATTTTGCTTGACTTCGGTGAGTATTCTAAAAAGAAGATCTTTAAATGGGCTTTATGGTTAGAGAATCTTGTAATCTTGACAATACTTTATTAGATAAGATATCTATCTCTTTATCTATCTCTCTCGATATTATAGAGATAGATATTCACATAAAAAGTAATTTTAAGGAGAGGTAATGAATTCCGAAGTGATTATACAACTTGCTGTCCTGACGCTGATAGTTGCATCGGGACCATTAGTAATTGCATTACTGGCTATCCGGAAAGGTAATCTATAAGAAAGGAATAGCCCACTTTTTTGGGTTTCAACATATTAATATAGATTAACCTATCTAGTTTTACTATTATGCAACTAGGAAGTACTAGAATAAAAAAAAGAGGGGGAGTTTCCCCCTAAACTAATCCAATTTGATAGACTCACGACTCATTAATGGGAATCGTAGAAGAATAAGAATCTCGACATTCTTGTATAATTGAATTAAATGATAGCGGGTATAGTTTAGTGGTAAAAGTGTGATTCGTTAAAAAATAACTTTGATAGTTGGGGGATCTTTTAAACCCAATTTCGATGGAATTAATTAAAAGAAACTTTATTTTTGCATGAGTAAATCCTATCAACTACTTTCCTTATAGTGTTTATTAGAGTAATAGTCATAAATCCCAGCACTGATCTATTTAAAAAGATAAATAAATCGATAGCAAAACAGGATACAAGATACTAGACTTAATCTAATTATCACCCCAAGACACAAAAGGAAAAAAACCTATGGATAGACGTCTAAGATATCTGCCTCATCGTCACTAAACCCCAGGAAAGACAAACCCTGGGAAGGAAAGTTTATAAAGATAAATCCTAGTTTGTTGGGATTTTCTAATAACTAATTAGTTGAAGAGTATTCGCTTATTGAAAGACTCGGTGAGAAACATTTCCCTAAAGATTTTTTTGTGGAAAAGAAATAAAGAACGAATAAAAGGAAAGCATTGTTGACTTTAATTTTCTTTCCGAAGGATCATCTGAAAAGTTTGACAATATAGGTTGGCCCCCTTCTCCCCCCTTCTTAAAAAAGAGAGGATGCTTCCAAAACTAACATAGATGCTATCAAAGACTCCGACGCTAAACAAAACCACCCAATGGAAGAAATAAAGGGAGAACATACCCCAAAAAGGGAAACCTACGAATCCCTCACTTTCATGGAACCGAGATAATCTAAATTCCTTTCCTTCTAGGAATACACAGATAACATTAAGGAATCCTTTTATCCTCTCCGCTCCCCCATCTTAAAGGGTTTAATTGAATATCTACCGTATATCTATAGATATACATTCGGTTTAGATACATGAGACGAACAACTAATATGCAACAAGTCTCTCAAATAGATAGAGGAGCCGAATGGGCCTAAACGCCCAAGTTCGGTTCTGAATTAGCGACGATATAATCACATCATCTGTGAGCGCCGACTATAACCTTTAGCCTTCCAAGCTACTGATGCGGGTTCGATTCCCGCTACCCGCTTTTTCTAATGAATCTTAGAGAAAATGGAACTATGGCTCAGTAGAGCCAAGAGAATCTATCGTTTCAATTACCAATTAAGCCGTAAACAAGCTCGTCTGTTTACGGCTTAACAATACTTAATATTTTATAAGTAAGCAAAACTCGAATAAGAAAACAAAAGAACAGTACAAAAAAGAAAGGGATACGTCCATCGTCTAATGGATAGGACATAGGTCTTCTAAACCTTCGGTATAGGTTCAAATCCTATTGGGCGTAATGCAAACACCCTCCTCTAAAAGGAGGGTTGGTAGTCTCTCAATATTATTCTAGACTTTAGATAGAGTTTTATATCTCATTTAGTAAATCATCTATCTTGAAGTAGAAACAGCTCTGTTGCTTCCTTAATTGCTTCTTTCAAGAGTACCTCCGCTTGTTCAGTAGACACTTTTGTAGATCGGATAATTTCACCAAAATTAGGTTTGCTAGTCACTACATATTCACGCAGTTGAGCTAAAAAGCGTTTTACCTGTTCAACATTTGAAATATCTAAATATCCGTTAACCCCGGTATAAATGGTCGCAACTTGTTCTTCTACTGATAGTGGGGTTGACTGAGATTGTTTGAGAAGCTCGCGCAACCGCTGTCCTCTAGCCAATTGGTTCTGAGTAGTTTTGTCAAGATCAGAAGCAAATTGGGCAAAAGCCTCCAATTCTGCAAATTGTGCTAATTCCAATTTTAATTTGCCAGCCACTTGTTTCATGGCTTTGATCTGAGCTGCAGAACCTACCCTAGATACAGAGATACCCACATTAATTGCTGGTCGAATCCCAGCATTAAAAAGATCTGCTGATAAAAATGTTTATCCATCGGTTATAGAAATAACATTAGTAGGAATATAAGCGGAAACATCTCCAGCCTGTGTCTCAACGATAGGTAAAGCTGTCATACTACCTTCTCCCAATTGAGAACTCAACTTGGCAGCTCTTTCCAACAGGCGAGAATGTAAATGAAAAACATCTCCCGGATATGCTTCTCGTCCAGGAGGTCTTCTCAATAACAAAGACATTTGACGGTAAGCCTGTGCTTGCTTAGATAAATCATCATAAACAATCAAGGTATGTTCTTGGCGATACATGAAGTACTCGGCTAGAGCCGCCCCTGTATAAGGGGCAAGGTATTGCAGAGTGGCTGGCGAGTTCGCAGTTTCCGAAACTACAATAGTATATTCTAGGGCACCACGTTCCCGAAAATTATCAACTACCTGAGCGACAGACGAAGCCTTTTGACCAATAGCTACGTAGACACATATAACCTTCTGACCTTTTTGATTTAGAATTGTGTCTGTAGCTACTGCTGTTTTACCAGTTTGCCTATCCCCGATAATTAATTCCCGCTGGCCACGGCCAATAGGAATCATCGAATCGATAGCAATCAGGCCTGTTTGTAAAGGTTCGTACACGGAGCGTCTTGAAATAATCCCTGGAGCAGGAGATTCTATCGATCTAAACTCAGAAGCTGGGATTTGTCCTTTTCCATCAATAGGTTGGGCTAATGCATTTACAACACGGCCTAGAAATGATTCACTGACTGGTATCTGGGCGATTTTCCCCGTTGCTCGTACGGAACCCCCTTCTTGTATCGTTCGACCATCCCCCGTCGATACAGCCCCAACATTATCAGATTCTAAATTCGAAGCAATGCCAACTGTACCGTCTTCAGATTCCACCAATTCACCAGCCATTACTTCGTCAAGTCCGTGGATACGAGCAATCCCATCACCTACTTGAAGTACGGTGCCAACGTTGACAACCCGCATCCTCGGAACATATCCTTCGATTTGCTTACGAATGATGCTCCCAATCTCGTCAGGTTGGATGTTTATTACCATTTTTTGTTATTTGTAAAAATAAAGAAATTAAGAAAGTAAGAATGAAGCCTTCTTCGTTATAAAATGGGTACTGGAAGTAGCAACTAGGGCGATTCGATAGTCATGGCTCGTAGCAAACCAATATGATAATCAATCATTCGAAGTTGCAACTCAGTAGTTAGACGATTGTTCAAATTCTCAAAAGCCCTTTCAGATGCTAATCGAGAAACTTGCTGTTGAACTTGCTTGATTGCTCGTTGCTTCTCGAAACGAATAGCATAATTCTTACTATCTTCAAGTCCACTTAAATCATTGTCAGCTGCATCGACGAGCTCCCGCCGTTCCCTATCCATCTGTGTTAGTCCGGTAATGCGGATTTCGTCTGCCTTCATTTCCGCCTGTTGTAAACGAATACGAGCCCGCTGAAGCTTTTTGGTCGCTTCCTTATGGCGTTCTTCCGCATCTCGAATTGTGTTCGAAATTGTCCTTTCCCGATTTTCTAATAAATTGATCAATGAAAGTGGATTACAAATCTTCAAGAATTGAAGAAGAATTGTTATCTCTTCCCAAACCGAACATGGATCTTTCAATCCACCCGGCTTTCTTGCCCGTTTCTCATAATCAATGGAGTTAGGAAATCCAAAAGAAAATCTTATATACGGACTTGCCTCCCCTTTCCGCCTCGATGGACGGGATTCACCCTTGTCGAAAAGATAGGATAATCACTATTTGGTAGCTCTATAAAATCTAATATCTTGTAAGTCGTTTCCTCTAAGTAATTTTTGTCTAGGGTGGGTTGTCCTTTCATCAAATCTAGCTAAACTGCAACAACTAAACTCTGATATCCATAAGAATAAACCTTAGGATTTATACATCCCCGATACGAGCATCAGGTAACGAATATCTCCTTTGGCAACTTGAGCTATGCAACCGGGGAAAGGAAACCCCATAATTAAATCACCCAGACTTGAAGCTATTTAGCTTTAACCATGTTGACAAAGTCCCAAGAATTGGTTAGTGAAATTAGAGGTTTCACCAATTGCGCGGAATGCTCTGGTTCTTGCATGACATTCAGTCACAAGTAATTCGTGAGGGTTTTGCACCTTTCTCCGTTTAGTTACAGGTGCCACTGAATAAATCAGTTATTTCACTTAGATATATGACTCGCACATACTCCCTTTCCGTAATAAAACAATATCCCTAGTACCAGAATTAAGTTAATCAGATTGATCTCGAGTATATTAGTATTTAGACCAATGCTTCCAGCGAGGGCCCAACAACTCGAGGGAGCAGCGATCTCACCTATACTTCTCGTGTTCCTTTCCCTCCTCAAGAGTATTACTTTAGGCAACTTCTGATCCGGCCTAGCTTTAGGTAATAAGTAGAAATTGATAAATTATCGGTAGGAGACTAAACTAGGAAAGGTAGTAGATATGTTCAATTAATCTCTTAGATCTCTCCTTCGATCTTATTTCCCGTTAGTTTGAAGAAAAAAATGTTAGACAGGCGGATTTGCAAATGACGGAGCCAGAGCTACAACTGATCCATAAATTGTCAAAGCTTCCATGAAAGCTGAACTTAGCAATAAAGTACCTCGTATCTTACCCTCCGCTTCTGGCTGTCTAGCTATACCTTCAACGGCTTGACCCGCAGCAGTGCCTTGACCAATTCCAGGTCCAATTGAGGCAAGGCCCACAGCTAACCCGGCAGCAAGAACGGAAGCGGCAGAAATCAATGGGTTCGTATTAGTCTCCTCCTATTTCAGTTATGAGAGTCAATCTTGTTTTTTATTTTTAAATAATAAAAAGATTCAATTCTACAAATATTTTGTTTATAATTGGGAATTTAGTTACACGTTAAGTTGATCTAGTCATAATTGGAGAGTTTAGTACTTATGTACTGTATAGATCTTTCTAATATCCAACTAGAAATAAGAGTGGATTAAATACTAAAAATAGTTCTAACCAAAAGTCAATTGATATTAGTTTCCTATTAAAGCCACTATACCCATTAGATTATATTTAGATTAGTGTTGGATTAGAGAATCTTAATAAGTCCATATTAAAAAAAAAAGTCACTTCTCAAACAACATCTTTCCGGCTTCAGCGATTTTTAGAATTCAGGACTTTACCAAATAGACACAATACAACTACAGGTAGCTAGCATTAAAAGCTTAACTTATAGACCTGAAAACAAGATAGATCTTTGTTTTCCCATTCTCATCTTATTGACCTAAATAAAAAAGATGAACTACTTAAGGTTTAAAAAATGGATATGAAATGATAATGGAGTGATTAGTTCCAATACTGGTCCCAAATCTGAAGAAATTTCTTTCTGTGTCCTTGTTTCAGAAGGCAAAGATGGGACAGGGTTAGGAGCTTGATTTTGATACTGTAGTATTATACTACCACATCGTTGGCCTATTCCTGCTATAAAGACTTATGCTTTTGTACTCAAAACAAGATTTTTTACAACTAATTGATCGTTTTATTTCCTGTCACTAATGATGACCTTCCATGGATTCTCCAATATAAGCTGCAGCCAAAGTGGCAAATATTAAAGCTTGTATAGCACTTGTAAACGATCCCAAAAGCATCGTAGGCACAGGTACAATTAAGGGTACGAGAGATACCGGAACAGCTACTACCAATTCGTCAGCTAAAATGTTTCCAAATAATCGGAAACTAAGTGATAGTGGTTTAGTGAGATCTTCCAAAATATTAATAGGTAACAGTATCGGAGTGGGCTGTATGTATTTCCCAGAGTAGCTAAATCCTCTTTTATGAAAACCTGCATAGAAATATGCGACTGATGTAAGCAAAGCTAGTGCAACGGTAGTATTAATATCGTTCGTAGGGGCAGCCAGCTCTCCATGAGGTAACTGAATGAGTCGCCAAGGAAGCAAAGCACCTGACCAATTAGAAACAAAAATAAATGGAAACATTGTCCCGATAAATGGGACCCAAGAACGATATTCTTCTTCTCCCATCTGGGTCCTGGTTGAATCTCGAATAGATTCAAGAACATACTCGATAAAGTTTTGCATACCTTTTGGTATCGACTGCAGATTGCCAGTCGTCAGTGCCGGTAAAGCTACCAATATGGCGATTACGACTAAAGAAGTTATAAGAACCTGTGCATGAACTTGAAAATTTCCTATTTGCCAATAGAAATGTTACCCTACTTCCACACTCGATACTTGATATGGATTATCAATCTCATTGATTTTTAATTGTTCAATTTGCATCGATACCCCCCTTTTTTAAATAAATTATTTGAATTATTAAGCAATACATCAGCATAAAGAAGGGAATGAAACGACAAGTTTTCCCAAACTCTCCAAATTATCGACTTGCTTCACAAAAAGGCTTCTTTAATAACAAACAGCTACAATTAGATGCTGATGTTTAAATTAGTAAGCATCAAGCTACTTCCAGCACATTAGCATTTGATCGACCCCCGCGAATAGCTAAAACTGGTTTATCCAATATCCATCGGATCGAAGATCTAGCATCATCATTACCAGGAATTGGAACATCCACAAGATCCGGGTCGCAATCTGTATCCACAATACAAATTGTGGAAATACCTAAGATACTGCATTCTTTGAGTGCAATCGATTGTTCGTGTTGATCGGCAGTTGTCGCAATATCGGGTAACTCTGACATATATTGAATCCCACCTAGACTTTTCCTTAATCTAAGCAATTATTTCCTCAAAATCGCGGCCTCACGTTTTGGAAGTCGATCAAATCCCCCGCCATCAGCTTGACTCTGTAAGTATTGAAACCGTCGTAGACGTGTCTCAGTAGTAATCCAGTTTGTTAATGTACCAGCTAACCATTTTTCGTTTACGTAATGGCATTGAGATCTAAGGGCAGCTGATGCTATTAAATCAGTCACTTGATGTTTCGTACCCACAATAAGAAACTCTTTTCCTTGCATTGCTGCATCGAAGACCAAATCACAAGCTTCAGATGAAAGACGAGCAGTGTGAGTTAAATCAAAGATATGAACACCCCTACGTTCCGTAAATATGTAGGGAGACATCTTTGGGTTCCATCTCTGAGTTTGATGTCCAAAGTGAATTCCTGCCGCCAGCATTTGTTCCAAATCAATAGCCCGATTTTTCTGTTGCATCTTAACCCCTTTTATGAGAATAAATGTCAATTCGACTCATTTTAACTAAATTTACTAAATCGTTACAATCCACTCATTAATTTTTCACCTAACCGATCCGTAAAGGAATTATCTATTATTCACTAATTTATTGCTAAATCTCGATATGGGAAAATTAACTCAAATGCTTATAAATAATTAAACGAGGAGTAAAATCCTGACTTTTATGGTAACTACTTAGACTACTCCCGTTTCCTTTTTTCCATTTGTTAGTGACCTTAGTTAGTAAATGAGACTCTTTCTTTTTATTTACCTTTAAATGGCAAGCAACTTCCAGACTACCCGTTCCAACCGGAATTGTGTCACCAAGAATAACATTCTCTTTTAATCCTTTCAACCAATCGATTCGGCCCCGAAGAGCAGCTTTAGCCAATACCCGAGTAGTTTCCTGAAAACTAGCTTCTGCTAGAAAACTAGTAGTACTAAGAGAAGCCTTTGTCATCCCTAATAAAGTAGGTTCATAACAAATCGATTTCTTTATCACGCGATTCATTCGTTCCGCTTGTGATAACTCGACAAACTCTCCGGGTAGGAATACATCAATGATCCCATCCTCAGATGCTATTACCCTTGATGTTAATTGACAAACAATAATTTCTAGATGCTTATCACATATCTCAACGCCTTGGGATTCATATACTTTTTGGATCTGATCAATTAGAACTAATTGACAATGCTCCATACTTCTTCCAGCACTTAGCAATTGACTCCAGGGATTCCCAATTAATTTGGTACTACTTTGACACCATCTATCAAAGAGATCTCCGATCCCCGACGAGATTGAAGCGGTGGAACGAGACTCTAGAAGCTGTTCAATTTTTGGAAGACCTTGCGTAATGTCTCCGGATTTTAACCGGTCATATGGCAATGTTATTAAAGGGTCTCCCTCTTCAATTATGTCCCCAGAAATCTTGTGAGGATTTGCACCCCGGGTTGCCAGAATCAATTTAGCTGTCCTAATTACTACATGATTCTGCTGAATGGCTATAACCTGACCCGACTGTAGACATGAACGACCTTTGTATAGACATCGATTTTCACCACTCAGTAGTCCCAGATTGATTAACAAAATTTTTTGACTAATTAGTTTTGCTGGTATAAATGGAGAAATAGGATTTTGAGAAACATTTTTATTTTTATTATTAAAAGAGTTTATAAGGCCTCTCAACAATAACTTATTCTCGTCAATCAAATGAGATTTTCCACATCCCAATTCTCTTGTTGCGTGATAGAACAAATAGCCTTTTTTAAGTAAATATCTGTCACTAAATGCGAAATAACAAGAAATTGATGAATTAAAGATAGGACACGAAGTACCAATTAGACCTAACCGATCAGCTTTTTCTTCGCTGAAATTGGAACTTGCTCTTCTTTTTTGAAATAACCTGTTTTGAACGTGTGGATTGACATAATCTTTCCAAATCGATTTACATACGGGACTTCGTGATATATTGATTTCACTCTCTGTTATATGAGAAAAACTATCTCTACTGGTATCCGATTCGTTTAAATAATCCATGACTTCCCCGTCGCAATTATTACTACTTGAATAAACAAGTAAATTAGGGCAAAACAAATCGGACGGTAACAAAATCAAAATAGATGGTGTCGGTTCCAACAAGGTCAAGTGGATTATATTCTGGTAGTTGACGACTGATTCATGACAATTGTTAGACAAATCAACTTGATCGAAAAGATATTTGTTTAAAGGCACTAATGCTTGGGAAACCTGATTAATTCCTCTCCGTCTGGGGGGAGACACTAGTGGATTTACCTGAAGAAAAGTCGTGAGTAAATTACCTAGTTTCACACTAAAAAGAGAAAGATAGTTTCTCTTTCCAAGAAAGTTTTCGTGCTGATATTTATGCCACTCACTAAGTAGACGAATTTCAACTAATTGAATCATCCTATGGTTTAAGACGTTGATCCTTTTATTGGTTTTACATATTTTAAAGCAAATAAATAAAAGGATCTCAGCTTTTGCTCGTCTTTGCGTTTTGGGTTTGTCAAGGCGAGATGGTAGTTGTGTCAAAGAATCGCTCGATACGTCATAAAAACCAACTGATATAGTCGGGACCGACTTTTCCCTCTCTCGAGAAAATGAGAATGCTTGAGAGGGAACCCAATCTTTGATCTTAATTCCGTGGGAAATAATAATCTTATCACCTGGGACTAGTAAGAGATCATTTCCCGCAGGTATAGGGCTATTAGTTTGTCTCTCTGGATTGTAAATATATCCAGATGGGATTCTTTTCATAATAGCAATCTTTTCCATATTACAGAATCCATCTGTTTCGAGAATAACATTACTAAATTTTCGTGCATTTTCCTCAAGAGTAGCCCTATTCTTTATTAAGATAGACAACGGGGATTTATGCGTAAGATAAACCTCTTTGTAAATAAGGAATAAATCGCTTATTCTAACTAATCTGTAGTATGAACAAGACCTTATCTTTTCTGTCCTATCATCTAAATGTAGTCTTTCCAAATTGAGATCTTTCATTATGATGGTGCTAGGGTTTCTGACTCCCATGGTTCCAGTTTGATACTTGGGGTTTTTATAAGTGGTTAAAAAGCGAGTCTCATCCATAACCTGGTTTAGTTGGGCCTCAATACTCATGAAATGCAGCCTGCCAAAATACTTTTGGCGTCGTTCGAGCAGCAAGAAAACCAACTTCTCCATCTCGGATCGCTCGACTCTAATGTTTGAAAGAAGATAATTAGATCTTGGGGATTTTGACCAATTTGAAAAGTATTTCAATTCGGTTCCAAATCCTTGAATCCCTTTCCGTAGATCTACGCAACGGCTAGTGCCTACCCTTGTTTCAATAATATTTTCCGATTGATTGGATCTTCTCTCAAGAGGAAAAGGCTCGCTGCTTAGTCTATCCTGATCTTTATGCAAAAAAGCGTTCCCTACCAAATTAGGAGTCGAGCCCGCAAGAATCCATATATGACTTGCTTCTTGCACGATACGATTACTCTTACAAATGGAATCACGAACATGCCGAATAAATTTACTCCAATGAATTTCTCCTCCCGAATTTGGATAAATAGGTTTCCAAATACATTCTTTAGGAGGAAACTCTTTAGCTCGTACTTCTGCAATTACTTGCTGCGATTCGACATACTGACCAGTTCGAATCATAAGCAAGCTTCGTGCAGGAATGATGGAATCATGCCTACCTCTCGAGTTACCAATAAAAAAAGGTAGATCATCTCGACACAGCCAAGCAGGATGCCCGTGTCGTGTACGGGTTGGATGGAGTAATTTCTCGTCAAATTTGACAAGTCCATTGAATGGGATTCGTACATATTCCGCAATATCCCCTGTGAATACTCCACCGGTGTGAAAAGTTCTCAACGTCAATTGGGTTCCCGGTTCCCCAATTGATTGACCTGCAATGATACCAACAGCTTCCCCTATTTCTACCAAATCATAATGGGCAAGACTCCAACCGTAACACAATTGACAAATCCAATAAATACTGTTGCATGTCAATGGAGATCTTATATATATTGGCTGCGACGATCCGATTAAGTGACTAGCCAGTCCGTAACTAATATCTTGATTACGGGTAGCAACACATCTGGTATCCCAATAAACGTGAACTGCTAATACACGTCCAACTAATATTCGAAACGGCATCGTCCCCATAGAGATCCGTCTTTTTTCAACAGATCTCGAAGTAAGAAAAGCCATAGCTTTAGTCGTTTCACAATCCTTCTTACGTACCGCGATATGTTGAACGACTTCGACCAGTCGACGTGTTAAGTATCCAGCGTCTGAAGTTCGCACAGCGGTATCCACAACTCCCTTACGGGCACCGTAGCAAGAAATGATATACTCTGTCAGGGATAATCCTTCACGCAGATTTCTACGGATAGGGAGATCAATCACTTGACCCCGTGGATCCGACATTAATCCCCTCATACCAAGCAATTGGTGGACCTGCGAAACAGTCCCTCGGGCGCCTGAAAAGGACATCATATGAACCGGATTTGCAGGATCAATCATCTTGAAACTTGGGTTCATCTCTCGTTTTGAAGATTCACTTGTGGCATACCAGGCTTCAATCGATTGACGCAACTTTTCTATTGCATGGAGACTTCCACAACGGTGATGTCCCTTCGAGATGTAACCTTATTTCTCCGCGTCTTGTACAAGCCAATTTCTAGTTGGGACTGCTGAAAGGTCATCAATACCCAATGATATAGATGCTTTTGTAGCTTGTTGAAAACCCAAAGTTTTCACTTGATCCAAAATATTTGTTGTAGACGCGATTCCAAAACAAACCACTAACTTGCCAATAAGTCGCTTCATTGTAATTCTATCGAGCGTCTTATTCCAAAAAGGTAACTCATAGTGATCTGTCATTATCTAGACCTCAACTTAATTTATACAGGTTTTATTTTAGCAATATTTGGTAACACCTTTTTCTACTAATGTAGAAAAATAATGAAACGGGTTCAGCAATTCATTTATTGAGTCTGAGAAATAAGAAGAAGCTTTGTCATTTCCCATTACTATTATGTAGCCAGTAGCGATGTTTTTGGTATAAACGAACTACTGTATCGGGAAAGATTTTCTGATATACCATGCATGGATTCCTCTAATTGCTGATTAAATAAAACCCGACCGGCCGTTGTAAGCATATACATACTTGATATAGATCCATCTCTCCATCTTCTAATTTGATAATTCTCGTAGAAGTGGCAAGAACTTCCTAAAGATTCATATTGAGATTCAAAAGGTAATTCACGGCTCTTTGAACTAATAATTTTTAGATCGATCTCCCAGTAAAGCCATAAGAAACTGGGGAAAGCTTCCTGGCTCGATTCTTTAGCCCGAAGTAAGTCGCAGTAACTCCCAAAATAAGGTATATTACTAGAAGATACATTAGTCCTGCCAGTAAAAGTAGGATATCTATTCCGATAAATCCCCTGCTTACTCTCCATTGTTAGTACATAAAGACCAAGAAGCATGTCCTGGCTTGGTACAGATATGGGATCGCCCGTAGAAGGTGATAATAGATTGATATGCGAAAACATTAATAACCGAGCTTCAATCTGAGCCTCAACAGATAAAGGGACATGAACAGCCATCTGATCTCCATCAAGATCCGCGTTAAACCCCCCACAAACCAATGGATGCAGACGAATGGCACGCCCTTTTATCAAGATGGGTTGAAAAGCTTGTATACCCAACCTGTGCAATGTAGGTGCCCGATTCAGCAATACAGGGTGACCTCGCATAACTTCTCGGAGAACTTCAATAATTAAAGGACCTCCTTGTCGTATCAGGGATTTAGCGGCTCTTAAATTGCAAGTAAGATGTTACCCAATCAGGTTACGAATCACAAAAGCTTGGAAGAGTTCGATTGCCATTTCTCGAGGTAATCCACATTGATGTAAGGAAAGAGACGGACCTACAACAATTACGGAACGACCTGAATAATCGACCCGCTTTCCAAGTAAATTCTCTCGGAATCGGCCCTCTTTTCCCTCAATAATCTCTGAGAATGATTTATAGGGCCTATTATGGATATCTTTCGTTGGTTGCCCGCGTATACCACTACCAATAAGAGCATCTACAGCTTCTTGAACAAGTCTTTTTTGGCAAACTATTAATCCTTCTGGTGTAAATTCGCTGCCCGATGGGAATTCGCTAAGCGTATTATTTCGGTAAATAATCTTTCTATAAAGTTCGTTAAGATCAGAAGTAATCAATTCGCCTTCATATAATTCGACTATTGGTCTTAATTCGGGAGGAAGAACTGGTATAAGTTTCAAAACCATCCATTCAGGTTTCATATTCGTGCGTAAAAAATCTTTGGCTAATCTAATCCGTCTGATTAGAAGATCTTTCCTTCTTCGAATTGTTCGGTCTTCCCATTCGATTCCCAACGGTTTTTGCTTTGACAATATCTGCCATTCGGAATACGCGCTCTCCATAAAATCTTGCAGATTCAAGCTAGCTAATCCTTGTTCAATAGCATCTCCCCCTGTAGCGATCTCGTTTCTTTGAATCATGCCAAAATTCTGGGCGGAAAAAAAAATAGCAAGTAGGCTTCTCCAAGATTGGTCCTCATAATTGATTAAACCCCGTAATCTCAATATCGTGGGCCTCCCGGCCACGGGCCTAGCTAGGAAAAGATTGGGATAGATTGTATGACCCCCCCCAGAATCGGACAGGAACGTTTCCCCTCATCCGGCTCAACTAACTATTCTCAAATTTATAAGTGAGCTACTAAGATTACGAAACAATAGATCCTATGTTTTGTCGAAGAGAAAAAGGTTGTTCATAAATTATAAACTTAATAGTTGTTCGTCACTCGAGTAGCAAATTGTGTGTTTCGAGTAGTCTCAATTTATCCATTTTAGATAATACCGAGGTAGCATTGGCTTGTCCTATAACTAGAAAGTTGAGGATTTCTTCCCTTGTCCCTAATGTGATCATTTCCTCCCTTTGGGTTTTCATTCCACTTTGATGGCTACCAAATTACTTCAGGAAGTATATGCGATGATTAGCTTCCTATAACCATGTATTTAAGCATTGTCCAATAACAGAGGGAAAAACCGAAGGGTAAAAGCTCATATTTTGCCGGGAAATACTCCGCTCAATATTTCTCAACCAATCGAGTAAACTATGTATTCCTTCTCCTCTTTTACTTTTTTAACTCCTTACAAAGCCTAATCTTAGTGGATTTTCACCTAAGGCTAAAGACTAACCATGGGGAGGATCCCTCGCTTTATATGCAATATAGTTAATAGTTTCCTCTGAGTTGCGCAAGATTCCCTCTGTATGATTGAGGGACGAGTCAGTTAGAGGCCTACAATTCCCATATGGAATGACAGATTAATTAAAATCCGTACTGATCAACATGTAAAATCGAGTCACGCATCGCAATAAACTGGGCTTTCCAATTCTTTAAGAGGTTTGGCAAGTGGATTCGCAATATAACTAGGGATTCGTTTTAAAAACCATACATGCGTGACCGGGCATGCGAGTTTGATATATCCCATCCGATATCTCCGAACTCGGGAATCAGTAAACTCGACTCCGCAATGCTTGCAAAATCTGGAATATTCTCCTTCATCACTAATAGAGTGATAGTTTCCGCAGGCACAGACTCCACTTTTTATAGGTCCAAATATCCTTTCACAAAATAGGCCATCTCTCTCCGGTTTGTGAGTCTTATAATGCAACGTGTAAGGTTAATCGACTTGTCCAACGACATCTCCATTAGGTAACTCTCTTTCGGCCCAACTCCGGATTTGCTCGGAAGAAGCTAGTCCAATTCGAAGTTGTGGATAATTAATTCGATGAATCATATTAATTGATTAAATGTTTGTATTCAATGGAATATATTCAATAGAATATTAAATGATTTCAAAATCCCTTCTTAAGTCTTCTTCAGATATAGAAATGCGTTGCAGGTTTAGTCCCATACTTCGTAACTCTCGAACTAGTAATCGAAAAGATTCCGGAACGGTATTAGGTTTACAAACAGGTCTTCCAGTCATAATTGAACTAAGTACTTTGTAACGAGCCTGAATGTGATCTGATTTTGTTGTAAGCATTTCCTGCAACGTGTATGATACACCAAAACCCTCTGAGGCCCAAACTTCCATTTCTCCAACTCGTTGTCCCCCTCGTCTGGATTTCCCTTTTAAAGGTTGTTGTGTAACAAGTGCATAAGGACCACTAGATCGCGCATGAATCTTATCATCAACTTGATGAATAAGTTTCATTATATATGCTTTCCCAATTGTAATAGGTTGTTCGAAGGGATTACCTGTTCGTCCATCAATCAATCGACTTTTTCCAGGATGATTAGGTTCAAATAGCCACGGGTTAATGGTTTTTGCACCCGCTTCATGAGGTTCAGCAAATACAAGTTTTCTGGAAGCTTCCCGTTCATATCTTTCGTCGAAGGGCAGGACACGATAATGAGTCTCCAGAAACTCCCCGGCTAACCCCAACAAGCATTCGAAGATTTGTCCTACATTCATCCGCGATGGTACTCCTAAAGGACTTAGTATCATATCGACCGGCGTACCATCTTGCAGATAGGGCATGTCTTGTCTGGGTATTATCTTTGATACAATCCCTTTATTCCCATGCCTACCGGCTACCTTGTCACCGACCTGGATCTTCCGCTTTTGCAATATATAAATGTGAATTACTTCGGAATCATTTGCAGCATCGTCTTCAGGGTAGACCCACCTAACATCAATGATTCGGCCTCTGCCCCCAATTGGGACTTTCATACAACTCTCTTTAGCGTTAACCAATTGTATACCGAAAATAGCTTGTGATAATCTTCCTTCTGGAACACGTGATGAATTTGCTCCTCCTAAGGGTGTTAGTTTACCCACCAAAACATCTCCGGCCTCCACCCAAGATCCTAATCTTACGAGCCCATTATCGTCAAGGTGCCGAAGTACATAATTATCTAATTGCGGTATTTGCTTGGTAATCCGTTCGGGTCCTTGATTTGTTGCACAGATTTCAATCTCATGTTTCTCGATGTGAAGAGATGTGAAGATATCTTCGTATATCAAACGTTCACTAATTAACACCGCATCTTCGAAGTTGTATCCTTCCCATGGCATATAGGCTACTAATATATTTGTACCTAGGGCTGGTTCCCCCCTCACAGTTGCTGCCCCATCCGCTATGATTTCCCCGCCTTTCAGGCGTTCTCCTATTGAAACCGCAGATTTTTGATGTAGACAGGTATTGTTGTTGGAACGCTCATATATCTTCAATTCTCTAGTCATATTTATAAGAAGTGGCTCTAATTCGTCACTTTTTGCTTCATTGCTCCGAGATAATTCAATTCTATTACTAGTAATATATTGGATTTCCCCCGCATGTATCGATACGGCTACACTTCCTGAATCCGAAGCTATCTGACTTTCCAACCCAGTTCCTACAATGCATCTTTCAGACTTAACTAGCGGAACTGCTTGACGTTGCATGGTAGAACCCATCAAAGCACGATTTGCATCATTATGCTCAATGAACGGGATTAGAGAAGCTCCAACTGAAAAATGATGTAGAGGATGAACGCTTCGAAAATCGACTTGTTCCCAAAGAACGCTGATAAATTCTTGTTGATATCGAACCGGTATAATTTCTCCTTCCGAAGTTCTCCATTCTGATAGTAATGAATTCTCAGTTGCTATTCGATAATAATCATCGTCAGCTGGTGATAAATTAACTAACTGTTTTTCCCCTGGCAAATCTGACATTTCAAGGTAAGGACTACCCAAAGAGCCGGAATTGCTAATGCTCGCTTGAATAGCTAATGAAGAAATAAGCCCAGCATTCATACCTTCAGATGTCTCAATTGGACAAATACGTCCGTAATGACTGAAATGAATATCTCTAGCTTGAAAACTAGCAGTTCGACGTGTCAATCCACCAGGACCCACAGAGCTTAATCTTCGTTTATGAACCATCTCCGATAGTGGATTTGTTTGATCCAAAAATTGCGATAAGGGATGCGAACAGGAAAACTCCTTGAAAGCTGCTATTACTGGTGCAGGTGTGATTAACCCTCGTAGAGTTATTGGGCGTTTACGTCTCACAGCTCTAGATAGATTTTATCTAATCAAATTCTCTAGACGGTTTAGAGCTAATTTTAATTGTTCCTGAAGCAAATCTGCTATAGATCGAACACGTCGATTTTTCAAGTGATCAATATCGTCAAGTTTACCTTTTCCATAACTGACTTCTACCAAGTGATCTGCAACTGATAATACATCTTGAGGTAGCGAAAAATACTCTGTTTCAGGTACGTCGAGAGTTAACTTAGTGTTAATGTTTCGTCGGCCAATCCGTCCCAATTCACATCTCTGTTGGAAAAACCTTTTTTATAACTCCTTAAATATGGATTCAGAGAATAATATATCTGCGTCTGTGGCAGAATATAGGTGTTTGTAAAGCTCTGCTATAGCATCCTCCGATGAATCAATAATTTCCTTTTGCTTATTTAACATGTTTTTGAAAATTTTAGGGTAACGGGCGTGTTGTAGGATATCTCTTTTGCTGAGCCCCATAGCTATTGGTAAGATTAGAATGGATATCTTTTTCTTCTTGCTAATACGAACCCATATTCTATCCCTCTTGTCCATCTCTGGTTTAAATCTCCCTCCCCGATCTGAGATTGTGATGCTAGTATACGTAAGAAGCCCGTTATGATCTGATTCGCGACTGTAGTAAATACCAGGACTTCTTAATATTTGATTGACTAAAACTCTGGTTATTCCGTTAATTACAAAAGTTCCTTCAGAATTCATCCAAGGAATAGAGCCTAATCGTACATCCTCCTCTCGGATTACTTGATCTTTCTTGCAAATCAATTGGACTGGTACATATGGATCGGCGGAATACGTAATACACTGATATGCAGCATCTCTCTCTCCAACAGAGGGTTCTGCCAATCGGTACCGATTGCTAACAAATCAGAATTCGACTTCCTTATCTGTATCTTCAATTACTGGGAAACTTTTGAGTTCCTCGAGTAATCTCTCATTAACAAAACGACTAAATCCTTCAAATTGAATACGTGCAAGTTCGGGGAGTACAGGCATATCTTCATTCCCTCCTGTCAGGATGATATATTTAAACTAAACCTAAGAAATAATCTATTGGATGATCCAATTCGCGATATTCTCGTGGATATCAAAATCTTAGTAAATTAGCATCAATCCTATAACCAGTTTGTCGATGTGTTATAAAGAATTACGTATATAAGTAGTAAGGCTCAAAGGGAACAGATTTAAGTAATTAGATTATGTAAATAATCAGGGTCTTTCTAATTATATCACATTATAGAAACAATGTTGATTGCTAAAAAAACTCAAACTTGGACAATAAAAGGTACATTTCCAATAATATACTTCATGACACTAAAGAAAGAAACCTAGGAATGTCGTAATTAGATGCATAGAGGCCTCCTTTTAAGTTAATAGAGATAGATAGGGGAAATAAAAAGGGAAGGGTCCAGCGGGTTCTGGGACAGTCTCGAGAGTGTCGATAGTGTCGATTCTGTTGATTCTGTCGATTCTGTTAATCCTGTCAACTGTGTCAGCTATTCTGGCGGTCTTTCCGTTCAATCCAGATAGAGAGATCAAGGAAAGACCAGCTGTGCTTTCTGAGGAAAGAGCCGAACGATTGTAGGGTCAGTCCGCGGGTCGCTTTCTTCGTAAGATGGACAAACCCATCATTCTCTAGGCTCAGAGGGATCCCAAGGCGTGTCTCCTCTAAGTGATTGATAAGGTACATCAGGAGAACCACCTTATGGGATGCAAGGATGCGGGAGGTAAGTAGCCCATTGTGATACTGGTTGTGGGAGGTTCCTGTCAAGGCCTCTTCCTCCTTCCTAGAGTAAGGTTCGGTCTGAGAGGGGAGATAAACAAATTCCCTAGGCCCAATCATCTCGTGGAAAAGGGCGAGCTCTCGGAGGATTGGGTTTCCAAGCACCATACTCTGGAAGCTCATGAGGTCCACTGATGGGGTTACGTCCTCCTTATAAGCGTCCTGGATGAACAACGGGATGGAACCGGCCTGGCTGGTCAGGCTGGCTCCATCCAGGCCCGAGTCCATGATCTTCTTCAGCAAGTCCTTGGAACACCCATCTCCCCATCGAGGCATGACGAAGGGCCAGAAGAATGCTGACTCATAAGCATTCCAGGTCTTAGGAGCCTTTGTTTCGCCCATCAGACCCGCATAGATGCCGGTGTGGCACTCGGTCATATCGATCTCATCCAACGTGAGATCGTCGGGGAGTAGTAACCGGTTGATCACCTCGCACAGTACCCCCTTCAAGTCATGTCTCAGGTTGGCCAGGGTGGCTGCACCGTGGTGATTCTGAGGGACTAAAGGCGGATAGCTGAGAGCTTCCTTATAGGAAGTGGCAAAGAGGTGCTGTACGGGACACTTTTGGTAGAAATACTCCCGGTCCCCTGGGCCAAACAAGCGGAAGAGGAGATAGCATAGGTTTGTAATGGCTTCACTCTCTTGATTGAGTAGGTAGATAAGCTCTTTGTAGCGAGATGGGGTGGATTCAAACCATGGCACGCTTCGTTCCAACGTGCCCGAGAGGGGGTAGGGCGTCCCGGATAACGTGGTGCTGGCCACTAGGAAAGGCAGCTGGTAGTGCGTAGGGGCTTTTTTTCTACTTGGTTTGGAATAGAGAGCCCGAATACTCTCCTTGATCCCCTCTTTGACCTTGATATGGTCTACAGCCCACTGGATGATCTGGTCCTCCGTCCACGTCTCCTTCCTCTCCCGAGCTCTCTGAAGCTCTGGATACTGATCCAGGAATGCAAGGGTCCGATCCTCTTCTTGGCTGGTGGGGTGAGGAGGATCTCCTTCGTTATCCTCTCCCAGGCGGGTAGGTTGAGTAGGCCCTTTCTTGCTTTCTTCCTCCCGGCTGGTTAGGTGGGATGGGTCTCCCTTGCTCCCTGTGGGGCATTCTGTCTCTTTTCCCGGTTGGTCGGGATCTCCGGATCCCTCCAAAACCCCAAAAACATCTACAGGATCAACAGAATCGACAGAATCAACAGAATCGACACTATCGACACCAGCGGCCTCCTCAAGGGTCTCCTCTCGGCCCTTGCTATCTAACCTATGGAACGCATCCTTATCTGCCAGGAATCCCTCCCAGGGTTCCGTTTCCAGCAGATACTGGACGGTCTCTGACTTGTTGTTCCTCTTCAGGCGTGCTCCTTTCTTTTCATTGAGGGTGACACCTACCACGATTCTCCCCTGTGCCCTCCGTTTAGTCACTATGTCTTGATAGCCTATAGACCTTAGCGAGTCATCCAGCACGTCCCCAAAGCTATAGTAGGAGATGGGCTCGAGCCCTTGCGTCTCCGCGTGCGCAAGGTACGACTCATAGAGGCTTCCGGATGAGGGCATTCTCTTTGCCCCCAGGTAGGTCTCGTGTTTGAGGGAGTATCTCACCTTGTCAAACAACCATTCGAGGATACCGGATCTCTCTCGCCCCCCTCCACTTAGCTCGTTGATGGCATCTACGCTTTGGCCTATGCGGGCCCTCTCGTCAGGCATGTCCAGAGCCCAATTGATCAGACCACTGGCATCCTCTTTGAGCTTCTTGAGTAAGAAAGGATCTCTCTGGGAGGCCGCCCTGGGCGTAAGCACATAGAGGATCCGTCTCCTAAACCCACTGGTACGATCCTGAGTCTGCCATCTCGAGTTAGATGTCACTAACAAGAGCGCCGTCACCGCAACCCCATAGATCGCGCCATTCTTGATCTCAATCACAACCTTGTCCCCTGAGACAAACCTCTTGATCAGGGAGCACTGCGCATCATTGACCTTCAATGGGATATCTGGGAGCGTTATTAATATCTTGTTCTGTACCGCCCTCATCTCGAAGCGATTAGTCAATCGTAAGAGGTCTAGGGGACCGGCTGCTTCCCCTAGGATGTATTCCAAGAGCAGCATAAAGGTTGACTTCCCCGTTGCCCCTGGGCCCCACAGATACAGACAAAATTGTTCACTGTTATCATGCGTAAATAATAGCCGCAGAAAGGCCCTTATTTACACATGATAACAGTTTTGTTTCTATCAAAAGGTTATTGACTCCAAGGGCTATTCTTACGTACACTTTAATTAGATTAATCTCCAATCGGGATTGTAGTTCAATTGGTTAGAGCACCGCCCTGTCAAGGCGGAAGCTGCGGGTTCGAGACCCGTCAATCCCGACACAAAAAGAATTAAAAATAGTGTATCCTGCAGATACCCTGCCTTGCGTAGGAGTTAAGGTTAAACAATATTTAAACTTGCAATAATCAAATAGTGGGTCGAACTGGATTCGAACCAGTGTAGGCACCGCCAACGGATTTACAGTCCGTCCCCATTAACCACTCGGGCATCGACCCCATAAAGAGAAATGTTTAGTTCCATCAGAGATATGATTTATTTGTCACTTTGCTCTTTCTTTTTACTGTTTCCATTCGATTCTATTTTGTCCCTTTAATATCCTACTTGTCTCATAGAGACGGGATATGGGAAACTACCTACATCTCCTATCTCAAGAATAAACTTGCAACTTGTTTAATACCCCCAGGGGAATTCGAATCCCCGTCGCCTCTGTGAAAGAGAGGTGTCCTGGGCCTCTAGACGATGGGGGCTAAAGTATCCAAGAATAGGGTAGTCGAATTCCCCCAAGTTGTCAATCCAAGCGCTTTTTCAGTCACAAGAAATGATCTACCAACCAACAAGAATCGGAGTGATAGAAGTATTTAGATTATTTCTTGATCTCTTTATCCCCTCTAGAGAAATTAGAATAATTAATTAGTTCAACTAATTAACCGGAAGAAAAAGCAATGAACTGAATCAATAAGAGGTAGGTATTCTTGGAATAGAATTGTGTGTGTGATATACTATGTAATCGATATCATAATATTGAGTGTAACAGTTTGATTTAACTAAAAAGAGATTATTCGGTCAACCCGACTAATTAAAAATAGACGGTTCATAATAGAATCTGAGAGTTCCGGTATATAGAATCACTCAGAGTATTTCCCATTAATGATTTGAATTACCGATACGGAAGTAAACATTGTTGCATTTGTAGCCACCGCACTTTTTATCTTAATTCCAACAGCTTTTCTACTTATTCTTTACATTCAAACAGCCGCTCGAAATAATGATTAATCTTAGTCAATTAGATAGGATTGGTAATTAACAAACACTTTTTTTGGGCATGGGAGCTGAGGTTAATGAAGATGTGTATCTTACTAAGATAAGAAGATATAGAGATTGGTCTTCCGGAAGGTTGGTTTTGTGGACTGATCGGCTTCCATTCTTATATAAAGATAAAGAAATAGTTATTAGATTATTTAACAATTTCTTTCAGTTATATCCCTTTCTGATTAATTGAAGCGGTTCTTTTGCATTACTAGTTTTCTAGCTTACACTGTGCTATTACTCCAAATGGAATGATTCAAAATTGATAGATTAGTTTGTGATCTATCAATTTTGAAAAGTTAGGGGTTTGATACTGTTTCAAACAAAACATAAAAAAAGTGTTTCGTTCAACAAACAACGAACAATAAGTCTAATCTAATTTTGCGTACTAGCAGACTTGCAGATGGATAATAACCCAGATAAGACCGGATGAAGTGAAGTATCCAACAATACCAATTTACCCGGATGTCAATCAGGAAACTCCCTAAGTTTTCAGGCTTGGGAAATTGCTAGAAAGCGGTTTTTTTGCTGATGAGAAAGACTCAATTTGCTAGCACCATGTAGCAATTCTGTTTGTTAGAAAATTGTAAATCTCTTTACTTTCTTGCAAGAGGAGATCTTGACTATAAGGAAATGCTTATAGGATAGATACCTACGTATCTCTACGTGCCTTATCTTATAACCCCAAGAAGGGAGTAGTTAATGAAGCAACGGTTTAATAAAAATAGACATAACTCCTGTCATATATATTATAATCCGCCTCTTCCCCAAACTACAAGCGAGAGGGAAAATGTGAAAATTACCATCAATGCAGCCCAAGCTATAGTAACTAAGTCCATAATTCTAACTCCTATCTTTTGATTCATCTATCTTTCGATTCATCAAATTTTACCGATAATTAACAAGTTCTAATCCCAAACACAGAACAAATACTGAACAATGTTCCAAAACATAAATAAGATCGAATAGCTGTTTCTACAAGATAGTATCCTAGTGTCGAGAAAGAAAGTATAGACCCAAATATTTTTTTAATGTTACCCCTTTTTTTATACAGGGATGGAAAACCCCTGTCTACAAGTAACTTAGGAGTGATATACTTAGTTGGGGTTGTCGATGAGTGACGCATTGAGACACAAGGTATGTGGCAGACTATAAGAAACTATAGAGCAACTCAACCTGTATCCATTTCGACACACTAAACAATCCCCGTAAAATCCTAGCTCAATAAAACCATGTGAATCCCATCGTCTAAAATCGATTCCACTTTTTCTAAGGCGATACCCAGATTCGAACTGGGGGATCGAAGATTTGCAATCCACTGTCTTACCACTTGACTATATCGCCTTATCGTAAGGATTCTCTACCAAGCCTTAGAAAGAAGATTGCTAAATTATAATGGATAGCCTATTCGTTCAACCAAAAAGAATTAGATCTATCACTGATAGAGTATACTAGCAAAATAAGACACTAGCAAGTAGTTTTTGTCCCGTTTGAAAACAATATTTCAGAGAAGAGATAAATCCCTGATAACTTCTTTTTTTACAAAAATATATTTGTTTAAGCAAAATCTAGAATCGGTACTCTATCTAAAGAGATCCCTATACAACTTTCCATTCGGAAAGAGTCACACCTCGACTTTTTCTAAGAATAGGCGGATAGCGGGAATCGAACCCGCGTCACCTCCTTGGCAAAGAGGTATTTTACCACTCAACCATATCCGCGCAACCCCGCATCTAATTCTACAATGTCTTGTGTTTGGACTCGTACTGGGATTTCATTTTTAGATAAACCCCACATAATATTTATGTATGTGGGGCCAGATTTACCTACATGATATAAGTCTTTTCATATTTTAAAATCAACTGGGATTTTACCATCCCAATACGTAATCTAATTTAGAAAAAGAACTTTGGTTGATTAAGGATTGGAATGTAATGAAGCACAGAAACAGAAGTGAGGTAAAATCCTAAGAAATGAAAGAATTTGATATACCTACCAAAAAGACTAATCCAATCCACAATGAGGCTCCCGAAAAAACAATATTCTTATTATTAGACCACCCTTCGGGCGACGCAAACGCTACCGGCACACCTACAACGAGTAAGAATGAAATAGTGATTAAAACAAATAAAGCAAACTGAAAAGCGATAGTCATAGTTCCCATTCCTTCAAATTAAGAGATTAATCAGATGGACAACTTGATTCCCTTTTAATAGAACTGGACAACAGTTCTAATTAATAGGAAACCACCAAACTTAGTTTCATCGAACTACTTTAGTCTCTTAGTACCAATTTCCAAAATACCCTACAATAGAACACTTGCAAAGGTTAGCTCGACTCGATCCCAATACCTTTTTTGATTCACATAGATAAACTATGCAACGATATTGTTATTCTGCATCTGTGATGAGAGAAAAAGATCTATCTGTCTTAAAATAAATCTAAATCTCAGACTCAAAAACTTTTGCTCAATTGACTACAACTTCCTCAAAACTCATATAAGCTAAAGAAATATAGTTGAAACTTTACTACGTAGGAGATCAAGTTTCTTATTTGGGAGAGATGGTCGAGCGGTTTAAGGCTCCAGTCTTGAAAACTGGCGTAGTACCAAGATACTACCGAGGGTTCGAATCCCTCTCTCTCCTACTATCTAACGTTTGGACCATACGTAGAGAAACGTAAAAAGTGATAACTTAGTATCACCGAATAACAAGGCAAGGAGAGTCCTCCGTCACAACTTTGAACTAATCCCAACAATTTAGTAAAGATTCTTAGATTCGACCAAGATGTGATAAATTTAGTGATACTGAATATCGCAAAATATAGCTAGAGTTATTACAAATCTTTTTTACTTGCTATTGGATGGGAAATCCTTTAGTTTAAGTTTGGGAATTCTTTCATATTTTCTTTTTATTTGAGAATTGAGATACATAGCCCCCAGATCTTACTTCTAGTTTAAAGGTGTCATAAAAAGGACAGGTTCAGTATCACGGTCAATCCCTTTTTCAAACCCGGCTGCGGCTGCACGAGCTCTACCTGCATGCCAAAGATGACCCACAAAGAAAAAGAATCCAAGAACGAAGTGAGAAGTGGCTAACCAACTTCGCGGAGATACATAGTTTACGGCGTTGATCTCAGTGGCTACCCCACCTACGGAATTTAAAGATCCTAAAGGCGCATGAGTCATATATTCTGCGGATCTACGTTCTTGCCATGGTTGTATATCCCTTCTCAACTTGCCAAGATCTAAACCATTGGGACCTCTCAGAGGTTCTAACCAAGGAGCGCGTAGATCCCAAAAACGCATGGTTTCACCCCCGAAAATAATTTCTCCGGTGGGAGAACGCATTAAATATTTTCCCAAACCAGTCGGTCCCTGAGCAGAACCCACATTAGCGCCAAGACGTTGATCTCTGACGAGGAAAGTAAAAGCTTGAGCCTGAGAAGCTTCTGGACCAGTGGGTCCATAGAATTCACTAGGATATGCTGTATTGTTGAACCAGACGAAACAGCATGCAGTAACGCCAAATATAGCAAGAGCTCCTAAACTATAAGATAAATAGGCCTCTCCAGACCACACGAAAGCTCGACGAGCCCAAGCAGACGGTTTTGTCAATATGTGCCAAATCCCGCCAAAGATACAGATGGAACCTAGCCAAACATGTCCACCAATTATGTCTTCTAAATTATCTACACTTGCAATCCATCCTTCTCCACCAAACGGAGACTTTAATAAATATCCGAAAATAATGTTAGGGTTTAGAGTAAGGTTTGTAATTTCTCTTACATCTCCACCGCCGGGTGCCCATGTATCATACAAGCCTCCGAAATAGAGTGCTTTAAAAACTAGGAGGAAAGCGCCGAGTCCTAATAAAATGAGATGGATACCAAGGATTGTGGTCATCTTATTCTTATCTTTCCAAGTGTAACCAAAGAAAGGAAAAGATTCTTCCAAGGTCTCGGGACCAAGTAATGCATGATAGATGCCTCCAAAGCCCAAAACTGCGGAGGAAATCAGATGGAGTACTCCTGAAACGAAGTAAGGGAAAGTATCGGCCACTTCCCCACCGGGACCCACTCCCCAACCTAAAGTAGCTAGGTGAGGGAGTAGAATAAGTCCCTGCTCATACATAGGCTTCTCAGATACAAAGTGAGCTACTTCATATAGATTCATAGCTCCCGCCCAAAAGACAATAAGGCCGGCATGAGCTACGTGAGCACCAAGTAATTTACCAGACAGATTAATCAATCGGGCGTTCCCTGCCCACCAAGCAAAACCTGTGGTTTCCTGATCACGACCACCCAGCAAAAGAGTTCCATTAAAGAGCGTTTCCACGGGGTAAAACCTCCTCGGGGAATACAAGATTTTCGTGAGGCTGATCCTGAGCTGCCATCCAGGCACGGATCCCTTCGTTTAGTAGGATATTCTTTGTATAAAAGGTTTCGAATTCGGGATCTTCTGCTGCACGTATTTCTTGGGAAACAAAATCATATGCACGTAGATTCAATGCGAGACCAACCACCCCAATAGCACTCATCCATAAACCTGTTACTGGCACAAATAACATGAAGAAGTGTAACCACCGTTTGTTGGAGAAAGCAACACCAAATATTTGAGACCAGAATCGATTTGCAGTTACCATTGAATAAGTCTCTTCAGACTGAGTTGGATTGAACGCTCGAAATGTATTTGCGCCATCGCCATCTTCAAATATAGTATTTTCAACCGTAGCACCGTGAATGGCACATAGAAGGGCAGCACCGAGAACCCCTGCAACCCCCATCATATGAAATGGATTCAGAGTCCAATTATGAAAACCTTGAAAAAACAGGATAAATCGAAATATAGCTGCTACACCAAAACTAGGTGCAAAAAACCAACCGGATTGTCCCAAAGGGTAGATCAAAAATACAGAAACAAAAACCGCGATTGGGGCAGAAAAAGCTATTGCATTGTAGGGACGTAGTTGTACGGACCGAGCTAATTCAAATTGGCGTAACATAAAACCGATTAAGGCAAAAGAGCCATGAAGAGCAACGAAAGTCCATAAACCCCCTAGTTGGCACCACCGTGTGAAGTCCCCTTGTGCCTCAGGACCCCACAGCAAAAGTAAAGAATGCGCCAAACTATTAGCAGGGGTAGAGACCGCGGCAGTCAAAAAATTACATCCCTCTAAATAAGAACTTGCTAACCCATGAGTATACCACGAAGTCACAAAGGTCGTACCTGTAAACCAACCGCCCAAGGCAAAATAGGCAGTTGGAAAAAGTAATAGGCCGGACCAACCGACAAAGACAAAGCGATCTCTTCGCAGCCAATCGTCCATACTGTCAAACAAGTCTTTCGGTTCTTTGGAAGATTTTCCAATAGCAATTGTCATATTTAATCTCTCCACTAAACCCCTCAAACCACTTCTGGGTTCCCCATTCTTCCTTCTTAACTATACTTGATGAGCCTGTGCATTGATGAAGCTCTGTCCTCTGATACGAGAAAACCAGATTATCAAGAAGTACTTTTGTCAGGATTTGTCATGCAAGATTGAGACCTATAAGATTCTCATCAGTAATTATGAGTTTTTCCAATTTTTATTTTCCCTTCCTTCCCGTTATTTTTAACGGACTAATTTATCATTTTGCCTTGCCTTTTGATCTCTTAATCTTGCTTATTTCCAGGAGATTCCTTTTGCTCCATCATCAATTTTTTGAAGGTGGGTAAGCCTCCCTTTTCTTCTAGGGCTTTGTTAAATATTGTAACACATCAACAAATCTCGCTCAACATAGAAAAAAGATTCTGTTTGATCGTGGAGATACCAAACGTGAGGATTTAAAGCATGTTACAGATCGAAATCCATGAAACTTCTAGTTAATCTTGTTCCTATCTCTATTCTACTTCTAGCATATCTTTATTTATTTTAACACTCTGGGTCAATCCAAAATAAATTAGAGCATTCACTCTTATCTCTAAAGGCAGTATCTTCCATCCACGCCTCAGGCGAGTGTGTTTTGGAATTTCTCCCATTAAAGTAAGGAAACAGGTCTCCTTTTTGAGTCTTAGCATTACCCAAACAAATCCAGTTATTAAAAATATGCGAAATGGAAATGTCATCAGAACATAGAGAAATCTTTCCCTAAAAAAGAATCCCCTTGTGCATTCTCTTGAACGACAAGCAACAGAGAGAAAATATCTCTTAATCAACAGTTATCTTTTTTTTTTATTTCCTTTTACAACTTTATGTAGATAAAGGTGGTAGATAATTATCTCTATCTCTTTCTATATATTTAAATGGTACTAAGGATTTGCATCTGATTCCCAAGGAAAGGATAACCAAAATATTATTGGTACGAAGAATTATATCCATTTGATTCCTTCGCGCTGTAGGAAACAAAACAAAATCATTATTGTGTAACGACGGACTGGAATTCCATGGTAAGAATATTTGTTGAAAATATCTTACCTAAAAAAAAAGTGAGTCTAACCCAATTTTTTTTTACCAAATTAAGAAGATACTATACCCTATTGTGCAACTACTTAATAAGCTCCTTGTCGGATTTGAACCGACGACTTACGTCTTACCATGACGTTACTCTACCACTGAGTTAAAGGAGCTTACTTATCCTATGATAGCAGGATCTGAAATAATAAGAAAAAGTAGAACTCGTTGTTGATTAAAGGAATTGGTAAGAAAAAAACAGAAATAAAAAAATTGGCTCTCAGATAGTCGGCAGTTGACTTTGCGGAGACGGGATTTGAACCCGTGACCTCGAGGTTATGAGCCTCGCGAGCTACCAACCTGCTCCACTCCGCGTAGTTAATGCTTTCATTAAAAGCATTATACAATTATCAATAAAACAAAAACAAATCGACATCAATGATGAAGGTAATAAGATTGAGTGAACTAAGGTATTCTATCTTCTATCCCTAATATAGAAGATAGAATACCTTTTTACTTAATTGGGGAAACTAGCAGGAGAAAGACTATCCTCTCTACCAACTTGACTTTAATACTCCAGGCAAGATGCAGATGTGTGCCATTTCACGGGGTACGTGTCTAGAAAAACCGAAGTCTCGATAGTTTGATCTAGGTCGTCCGGTTAGGGAACAACGATTACGAAGACGAACAGGTGCACTGTTGCGTGGTAAGGATTGTAACCTTTCGGAAAGGATTAGTTTATCCTGGATGCGCAAGCTATTCTTAATCTCTTGTTTTAAAGATTTTCGAAGAATAATATATTTTTTTGCTAATTCTCTCTTATTCCTTTCCTTCTCAATAAGACTTTTTCTCGACATAATTAATAGAATACTACTTGAGAGTGGGGTTTGCCTATGGCTGAAACTGCTAGTAACCAATAATTAAAATCAAAAGATGAATCTCTACTCTGACTTTTAGACAATAGCTTGAGTGTGAAAGAGATTTGGGGCCACCAAAGCCAAGAATTCTATTGCCTAATAAAAGAAATTATCCAAATTTACCTGATGTAGCTGCTATTAGGAAAGCTGCATAGGTAAATACATAACCAACGGAAAAGTGAGCTAATCCAACTAATCTTGCTTGAACGATAGAAAGTGCAACGGGTTTATCTTTCCACCGTATGACATTGGCTAAGGGCGTTCGCTCATGGGCCCAAGCTAAAGTCTCAATGAGTTCTTGCCAATAACCTCGCCAGGAAATTAGAAACATAAACCCAGTAGCCCACACAAGGTGCCCAAATAAAAACATCCATGCCCATACTGATAAACTGTTCATACCAAATGGGTTATAACCATTTATAAGCTGTGAAGAATTTAGCCATAAATAATCCCTCAACCATCCCATTAGATACGTGGAAGATTCGTTGAATTGAGCGGTATTACCTTGCCATAAGGCAATGTGTTTCCAGTGCCAGTAGAATGTGACCCATCCAATAGTGTTGAGCATCCAAAAGACAGCTAGGTAGAAAGCATCCCAGGCAGAAATATCGCAAGTTCCTCCTCGTCCTGGGCCATCGCAAGGAAAACTGTAACCAAATTCCTTTTTATCTGGCATCAACTTGGAGCCGCGTGCATCTAATGCGCCTTTTACAAGAATTAATGTCGTTGTGTGCAAACCTAAAGCAATGGCATGATGAACTAAAAAGTCTCCGGGACCTATTTGTAAGAAGAGAGAATTCTTACTATTATTAACAGCGTCTAACCAACCAGGTAACCACAAGCTCCGACCAGCATTAGTCGCTGGACTACCAGCTGAGGATAGAAGAACGTCAAAACCATACAGAGTCTTACCATGAGCAGATTGAATCCATTGAGCAAATATAGGTTCAATGAGAATTTGTTTTTCTGGAGTCCCAAAAGCTAACATAACATCGTTGTGAACATAAAGACCTAGCGTATGAAATCCCAAGAATAGGCTAGCCCAGCTTAGGTGGGATATTATTGCTTCTTTATGTTCCAACATTCTTGCTAGAACGTTGTTTTTATTCTGCGTGGGATCATAATCTCTAAGGAAGAAGATGGCTCCATGGGCAAAAGCTCCTGTCATGATAAACCCAGCGATATATTGATGATGAGTATATAATGCGGCTTGGGTGGTATAATCCTGGGCTATAAAAGCATAGGCGGGTAGAGAATACATATGTTGTGCAACTAGAGAAGTGATGACCCCTAAAGCGGCTAAAGCGAGTCCCAACTGGAAGTGAAGAGAATTATTCACCGTGTCAAAGAGTCCCTTATGTCCACGTCCCAACCTCCCTCCCGGGGGGGTGTGAGCATCCAAGATTTCTTTCATGCTGTGTCCGATACCAAAATTAGTCCGATACGTATGGCCGGCAATTATAAACACGACGGCTATTGCTAAGTGGTGATGAGCAATATCAGTTAGCCATAAACTTTGAGTCTGTGGATGAAATCCACCTAGAAAAGTTGAAATAGCTGTTCCTGCCCCTTGGGTGCTATTGAATATGTGAGTTTCAGAATCAGGATTTTGTGCATAAACGCTCCACTGACCTGAAAAGAAAGGTCCCAATCCCTGAGGATGCGGGGTAGCAGTCAACAAATCACTCCATCTAATATGCGCGCCCCTTGATTCTGGAATAGCTACGTGAACCAAGTGGCCTGTCCAAGCTAAAGAACTTACTCCAAATAATCCCGAAAGGTGATGGTTTAGACGAGATTCAGCATTCTTAAACCAAGAAATGCTTGGTTTCCATTTTGGTTGGAGATGGAGCCAGCTAGCTAGTAGGAATAAAGCAGCCAGAGCTAAAAGAAATAGGGATCCAATATATAAATCTTGATTATTGCGTAGACCAATAGTGTACCACCACTGATATACGCCAGAGTAGGAAATATTGACCGGACCTGCAGCCCCACCTCGGGTATAGGCTTCGACTGCCGGCTGACCAAAATGTGGATCCCAGATGGCATGAGCAATTGGTCTGATACCTAAGGGGTCTTGCACCCATGTCTCAAAATTACCTTGCCAAGCTACATGGAACAAATTCCCGGAGGTCCATAAAAAAATAATAGCTAATTGACCAAAATGGGATGCAAATACTTTTTGGTAGAGACGTTCTTCGGTAGTATCGTCATGGCTTTCAAAATCATGCGCAGTGGCTATGCCAAACCAGATACGACGAGTAGTTGGGTCCTGGGATAGACCCTGGCTGAACTTTGGAAATCTTGATGCCATAATGTTTCTCAAATCCTCCTAGCCATTATTATCCCACTGCAACAATTCTTGCCAGGAAGAATGCCCACGTTGTAGCAATTCCACCCAGAAGGTAATGAGTTACTCCTACTGCACGTCCCTGTATAATACTCAGGGCTCTAGGTTGAGTGACGGGAGCAACTTTCAATTTATTATGTGCCCAAACTATAGATTCAATAAGTTCTTGCCAATAGCCGCGACCACTAAATAGAAACATCAGACTAAAGGCCCAAACAAAATGCGCTCCTAGAAATAGAAGCCCATAGGCAGATAAGGAAGAACCGTATGATTGAATGACTTGAGAGGCCTGTGCCCACAAGAAATCTCGTAACCATCCATTGATTGTTGTTGAGCTTTGCGCGAAGTTTCCTCCAGTAATATGATTAACTGCTCCCTGCTCGCTTACAGTTCCCCATACATCTGATTGCATTTTCCAACTGAAATGAAATATAACTACTGAGATGGAATTGTACATCCAAAACAAACCTAGGAAGACGTGATCCCAGGCAGATACTTGGCATGTGCCTCCTCTACCAGGACCGTCGCAGGGAAAACGAAAACCAAGGTTTGCTTTATCAGGTATTAGTCGGGAGCTGCGTGCAAATAAAACGCCCTTTAATAATATTAATACAGTAACATGAATTGTAAATGCATGGATATGGTGCACCAAGAAATCTGCAGTTCCTAACGGGATCGGAGCTAGCGCCACCCTACCGGCTACAGTTACTAAATTATCTCCACCCCAAGTTAAGCTAGTGCTTGCCGCTGCATTAGGTGCAGTCGATTCAGGAGCCAAAGCATGAGTATTCTGGACCCACTGGGCAAATATTGGTTGCAGTTGAATAGCCGTATCCGAAAACATATCTTGGGGACGCCCTAAGGCACTCATTGTATCATTGTGGATATACAGACCAAAACTATGAAAGCCAAGAAATATGCAAACCCAATTGAGATGTGAAATTATTGCATCACGATGACGAATGACTCGATCTAACAAATTGTTGTACTGAGTAGTTGGATCGTAGTCTCTTACTATGAAAATAGCTGCATGTGCAGCTGCTCCCACTATTAAAAATCCTCCTATCCACATGTGATGTGTAAACAAAGATAGTTGTGTGGCATAATCGGTAGCTAAGTACGGATAGGGAGGCATTGCATACATGTGATGAGAAACAATAATAGTTAAGGATCCTAGAAGGGCAAGATTGATAGCTAGTTGAGCGTGCCACGAACTTGTTAAAATCTCGTAAATACCCTTGTGTCCCTCACCAGTAAAGGGCCCTTTATGAGCTTCCAAGATCTCTCTTGTACTATGCCCAATCCCCCAATTTGTTCTGTACATATGACCAGCTACCAAAAATAGAACTGCAATGGCTAAATGATGGTGTGCAGTATCTGTCAACCATAAACCCCCCGTTATTGGGTTTAATCCACCACGGAAAGTCAAGAAATCTGAGTAGTCTGACCAGTTCAAAGTGAAAAAAGGGGTTAATCCTTTTGCAAAACTTGGATAAGTTTGAGCTATAAGATCGCGATTAAGAATAAATTCATGAGGGAGGGGTATTTCTTCTGGGTCTACACCTGCGTCTAATAACTGATTAATGGGGAGTGATACGTGTATCTGATGTCCTGCCCATCCTAGCGATCCCAATCCCAATAGACCAGCCAAGTGATGATTTAACATGGATTCAACATTTTGAAACCAAGACAGTTTTGGGGCCGCCTTGTGATAATGAAACCAACCACCGAAAAGCATAAATCCGGCAAAAACTAAAGCACCAATGGCTGTACAATAGAGCTGCAATTCATTGGTTATCCCGGACGCTCGCCAGAGTTGAAAGAAACCGGACGTTATTTGCACGCCTTGAAACCCTCCGCCCACATCTCCATTAAGTATTTCCTGACCGACGATTGGCCAAACAACTTGGGCGCTGGGTTTTACATGGGTGGGATCATTAAGCCATGCTTCATAGTTGGAAAAGCGAGCTCCATGGAAATACATGCCACTTAACCAGATAAAAATAATGGCTAGTTGTCCAAAATGCGCACTAAAAACCTTTCGGGATATGTCCTCCAAATCATTAGTATGGCTATCGAAATCATGGGCATCGGCGTGTAGGTTCCAAATCCATGTAGTAGTCGTGGGACCCTTAGACAAATTTCTGGAAAAATGTCCAGGTTGAGCCCATCTCTCAAAAGAGGTTTTCACAGGATCCTTCTCTACCATAATTTTGACTTCTGGTTCTGATGAACGAATAGTCATTGGGATTCTCCTCTATTCGAGCAGGGAATAGCAACAACCTACCAACAACAGATGCAAAACTTTTACACATTGAGGTTGCCTTTAACATAACTAGTTCACTAGCTTCTCTAAAATTAGGACTTGAAAAGAGAGATTATGCAGGAAAGCCTTTCGTTGGTATTATCACACGGTTTTACGGCGCCTAATGGACTTGAAAGGGAAGCCTTATTTCCCCTTCAATAGAAGGGGGTCATATAGGCGAGATCTACTAGACAAGGGTTTTAATCTCTCCTTATTACATGCCTTAGGAAATCACACTTTTCCAATCTTGTTGGTCCACTTCTTTCTCTTTCGACGATGAGAAGAGGATGAGCGTCCTGTAACTTTCAACCGATTCTGTGCTTCAGCATAATTGTCGGGAGAAAGTGCTATTGCTCGTCTCCAATAATCAGCAGCTTGATCAAACCAAGCTTCTGAAATCTCTAAATCTCCTCGTTGAATGGCTCGTTCTCCTCGACCAGAATGGATGATTCCGTTAATGGGCAACCTCCTTCTTTAGAACCGAACTTGGGGGTTTCCCACTCCATACGGCTCATTTGATTACTTCTCGCTTCCGAAACAACGGAAATGTGAGAACCAACTCCGAAGTTTGGGAAGAAGGGAAATAGCCAGGTTTACAATCCTATTTTTACTAGATAAGATCTTTTCCGTACTCACAGTTCTTAAGAAGAGAATGATGAGCTCTCCCATAACTAACTACCCTACCTTAAGAAGGATCTCCTGAAAGTAAATAATAAAGTCTTCCCTTTGGGATTTGGTACTACGCCGTGTCTCGCTATTAATGTTTTTCCAATTGTCTTTACTACAAAAGACAATTTTATAAATTTGTTAATGAGGCAACCTCATTGTATCGATCCAGGTTTTCAATGATAAATCTTTACGGCGCTGCATTCTCTCATTGAGGCAGTTATCCATGGGACGGTTAGGCCAAATACCTACTTGAACCCCGGATTTTTTCGGTTTTTCGGATAGGGTTGAATCCCGCAGCTTGTATCAATTCCTGTTCGGGAATTGTTTGGGGGAAGCCTTCTTAATCAATAAAGTGGTTTTGAACCGAAGATTCCCAGGGCATAGGTAGTCGCACGTGGTGACAGATCACAGCCATATTATTAAAAGCTTGTGGCAGAAAAGAATTACGTTCCAGAGCTTGAAAGTAATATTCCAAAGCTTCCACATGTTTCCCATTACTGGTATGAATAAGACCTATATTATAGAGTATATAACTTCGATCGTACGAATCAATCTCCAAACGCATGGCTTTATAATAACTTTGTGGAGCTTCTGCATATTCTCCTTCCGATTGGGCTGACATCCGTTACGGTCGCTTACATCGAGAAGCTCCGCTTCAAAACCGTACATGAGACGTAAGTCTCATACGGCTTCTCCCGCCCAATCTAAGGCAAAGCTATTAGTGCGCTATCAACTCTTTGACTATTGACAAAGATTTGGAGCAAGCGGGCGTTAGTGTATCACAAGATTGGTATCTAACAATCCTTCCCACAAAGAGTTTTATTTTATCAGGTTGATTTGGCTATGGTCAAAAAGTTAAATAATTGATAGCAAAGCTCTCTCATGATTTCTTCGTTCCCAACAAATCGTTTTTCTTTGGGAGGTTTTTTAACCCGGCAATCTCCGATGATTTGAGGGGTATCCAAGATACAAACAGGATGGTTGTTTGTTGCCCCAATCACAAATAGTCGTTATCGCGATGCTGGAGTTCTTAAAAGCGCGTAACATTTTTTAATAAGAAATTGACGGCGATTTTAGTTGCCAATTTCTTTACGTGGTGCTTACTCTCCTCTTACGTCCATTCTGAGAATTCTGATATAGAACCAACTATCAATGATCAGATTTAACCTCCTGCTTGTTTTACACTTCGATCCGCGAGAAACGGGATGAAGCTTATGGGGCTGGATCAATCGTGGATACACGACCGAAGGATTTATTCGACAATAGAAAGATACCTTTACGAAATGTGGGCTTCTCAAACTAGGTTTTGTCAATTACTTGAATTGATAATTTTTCTCGTTCTACGAATCGCACCATCCCTATAGTATATAAAGGCTTCCCTCTCTCTCTTAGTAGTAGGTAAAAGTCGTGTCAGAATATCCGCTGGAATTGTAAAAGTTTTATCGATAAAATTGTCATTTCTCTGTGATCTAGGCATAATCGAGATTAACTCCTTTTTTTCATTTTAATTGTTTACCTATTACGAAGACTAATTCATCGATTGAAATTACAAGAGAGAAAAGAGGAAATCTACCAGTTGGGTAACAAAAGAATTTAGGGAATATAGATGATTAAGTGCCAACTTATGCTTATGTTGGGAAATCCTACTTATTATTCCTTGTCACAAATTAGTTATTTATCTGGCCAGCTACCTGGATAGCTACTCGGAAATGAAGGTTACTTGTAATTCCATGGTTTGAAATACTAGAATAAACTCGTGAAGTAAGTTCTCCATTGATAGATTTCATGTTTGGGAAAGGTGGCCGAGTGGTTTAAGGTGTGGCACTGGAAATGCTATGTAGAGTTAGAGCTACCGAGGGTTCGAATCCCTCTCTTTCCTAGTTATATATTTCTTTTCTTTATCAGTACAATCCTTAATTCAAAACCTAGTGAAATCACTTTTTCATACAAATGGATTTGAAATAGTAGTATAAATCTGTTTACTTTATTAAATAGGGATTTATCGAGAAAAAACAATCTAGTCTAATCCTATCACCTACTCTGTTAGCAAAGCCATGGATAGAATACCTAACTCTAACTTGGAAGCAACATCGGGATCCAAATTAACTCTTTTAAAATGGCACTAGTTGTACACATAAAATAAAGATAAAGTAGTAAATCGTAATCCTATTCTTTGGTATACAGATTTTTATGTTGTTAAGTTAACTAAAATATATACCCTTTTGAATTACTCTGCTTCCTAAATCATCCCAAGTTTATGTTTTCATAATGAAGAGCTGCACAAGTATTTCCTTCTTCTACTAAGCTTTTCGAGAGTAATACTCAACTACTAATAATTCATTTATATCCAAACCTACAGATTCACGGTTGGCCATATGGTTAATTAATCCTGTTGGGTGACCTGTATTCGAAAGAAAAAGAGTCAAATGATCTGGCACTTTATCTCTTTGGGTAAACTCACTTCTCGTTGCATTGTAAGAAGTTGTTCGGTTCTGAACAGTGATAGTATCTCCGGATTTACATCGATAACTTGGTCTATCCACAATGCAATTGTTTACTAGAATATGTCTGTGACTAACTAGTTGTCGAGCATTGGGAATTGTGGGAGCCAAGCCTAATTGAAAAATAATAGTATCCAAACGCATCTCAAGTAGTTGCAGCAGGACTTGACCTGTCGAACCTTTAGTTTTTCTGGCGATACGCACGTATTTTATTAATTGGCGCTCTGTTAAGCCATAATTTATACGTAATCTTTGTTTGGCTTCTAACCGCAGACAGAATTGGGAGATTTTCCTCGATCCTAATTGGTCGCTAGCAACTTGAAATTCTTCTAGATTAGGCCCAGGATTTTTCCCCGTAAGTCCGGGTAAGTTCCTAAGACGACGCATCGATTTTAAACGAGGTCCTCGATATCGAGACATAAAAAATCCTCTCTTACAAATCTATAAAGTGAAATTCTTTTTTTTTTAAGTGGAAAAGGAAAATAGTAAGGTCGGTACAAAAATAATATCAATTTCTATCGACAGACTTAGTGAGAGTTCATAACTACTAGTATTTAGGTAAATCATAACATAGTAGTTCTAACTTGATAAATATATCTTTTAACCCTTTATACATACATATAAATATACATATAAATGCAAAAAAAATAAGGAAAGGGACAGTGATTTTATTACTGCTTAGAAATTGTCCCCAAATAGGATAATAATTTTGCGCCCTTTTCTAAATATTATTATTCTAGAATAAAGACTAAAGAAATCGATGTCGACTATGTATTGACTTTAGTCTTATATTCATATACAATTTATTTAAGGGTGAAACAAATAAGATCTGACAATAACTTATGGATTCTTGTGTCATAATCCATATGATACTGATCCATTCCTTATTTTTTGATAAAAAACGAAATCGGGATAACATGGAGAAAGTGGAAGAAGCAAAACCCTTCTATGTATTCGATGTATTTTTATACATGTTTCCTAAATTCGTAGCTTTTTCTCTGATTTCAGAGAGTGGGGTCTTATTAAACATAAGAAGTTAACTCAAGAACGCAAGTAGAGCAAACAGAGCAAACGAACAGTTTTAAAAACTGTCCTACATTGATAATCTAGGTGTTTTTCTTCCCTATTTTATTGGGGCCTAAAGGTGGGGATATGGCGAAATGGTAGACGCGACGGACTCAATCGGATTGAGCCTAGATATGGAAACATATCCAGTGGCAACTCTCATAGTCAGGGAAACCTGGGAGTATTTGGCAGGTAATCCTGAGCCAAATCTCGTCTCATATATCAAAAAGTGGCTTGGATTCATGAGATAGGATAGGTACAGAGACTCGAAGGGAGTTATTCCAACGTAATTAGTCTTCGAAAGAACTGAATTATCAAATGGTAGATGTAATCAATTGCATGAAATACCATATATGGATAAGAGATTCTTAATTAGAGTTAAAATAACGATATGCAAATGGTTAGTTTAGTATTTCTATTAATAAATAAAAAAACAGAAAAAAGTATTTCCTCGACGAATTACGCTGTGACAATACTTCATTCCGTAGCAGATTGACAAACTATTACTCAAATGTAACCGAGTTGGTCCAAGAATGGTAGTGACTGCATCGATTACTTATCCACATCAGTTATCAGATATCAGGACATTCCAGTGAATAGTACCATTTAAACTTCATTGAAAAGTTTAGTGAATGAACCAACAGAGATTAGAAATCTTCTCGTGAATGAAGGTAGAGTCCTACTCTCCGTACTTGCCTTATCAAGAATTAGGTACCAACGCAAGTTGCAATAGAAAGAAAATCCGTTGGTTTCGACCGTGAGGGTTCAACTCCCTCTATCCCCACACTAAAGTTCTTTTATTCTAATTAATAAAAGCTAAGTAATATTTCCTTCTGAAAATATTAAGAAACCAACTCATGGCTCAAAAGCTTCTTGTCTTCTTTAGATAATAAATAATTAGACCAGTCAACGAGCCATTCGAATACTTGAACTTGAATGGCTTAACCCGAATTCAAAGTGGTTGTTCCGTCTCCGCATAGAAACAGTGTAACCAACAAAGGCAAAATTGCAAGTATTCTTGGAGTTGATTAGATGGGAAATACTCTAGCTACCGAGTTGACTAAGAGTTGTTTCTTGATCTCCCTTAGCCGGGATAGCTCAGCTGGTAGAGCAGAGGACTGAAAATCCTCGTGTCACCAGTTCAAATCTGGTTCCTGGCAACGTAATAGTAAATAGAATCATTTATCCTATCGGATAAATGAACCTATTTATGTTGTAGAATGTTCAACAAAAAAGATTCTATAGAATCTTGGGATTCCCTGTTCAAAGAACTAGCTATTTTCAAACAACTATCGGTTAGTTTTATAACTTTTGACAATTAGATAGAATAGTTATTTTGAGATCGCGCAAATCCTTTGAGTTGTATCTCATTTCCCCATATGTTTCTCTGTAAGTTGATAGGCATCTTGTAACTCGTAGAAATTGGGTACCACGTAATCCTTACGTAGAGGCCATCCTATCCAACTATCGGGCATTAATATACGTTTTAGATAGGGATGGCCACGATGAATTATTCCCAACATGTCATAAGATTCACGTTCTTGAAAGTCTGCACCTTTCCAAACCCGAAAAACTGAAGGTATTTGAGGATTTGTTCTTGAAAGAAAAACTTTTGTGCATATCTCCTCGGGTTGATCTGACTGATCTCTTATCTGGGTTAAATGATAAACACTAACTAACGACCCTCCTGGTCTTGCGTCGTAAGCACATTGAGATCTTAAGTAATTGAATCCATAAGCATATGAAGCAACAGCTATAGATAACCATTCCGATGGTTTCACTTCCAAGATCTCTATACCACTGTAATCGTAACCTAAAGGACGATGTGGGAACTTATGTATAGTTAACCATGTGGATAATCGCCCTCGTGTATTCAAATTGGATTGATCTTTTTCAACGGTATTCATAGTGGTTAATACCTATTTCTTGTCTGAGAATTCTTTTAGAATAGATAGAATAATAGTTATCCTCCTCTGACTGATAAGGATTCATCATATTCCTTGACAAATTTATGCAAATCTCCCACAGGATTGGTTTGCACTAATCGTGTCCTACAAATCTCTATTTCCCAAATGTTTTTCCTGGCACCTGGTAGAAGGAATTGATGACTTAAACTAAAGCATCTCATTCGGGTGAGGCGAGACGACTCTTGTAAGAGACTATTCCGAGCGATTTTCTTACGGAGTTTCGTTACGGCATCAATAATAGCTTCGGGTTTGGGAGGGCAACCCGGCAAATGAATATCGACAGGAATTAATTTGTCTATTCCGCGCACGGTACTGTAGGAATCTGTACTAAACATGCCTCCCGTAATAGTGCAAGCTCCCATAGCAATCACATATTTTGGCTCAGGCATTTGCTCATAGAGTCTTATTGGCGATGGGGCCATTTTCATTGTTATAGTACCAGCAGTAACAATTAGATCCGCTTGTCTAGGGCTGGATCTAGGTACCAGTCCATACCTGTCAAAATCAAATCGCGAACCAATAAGAGAAGCAAATTCAATGAAACAACAACTAGTCCCATATAAGAGTGGCCATAAACTAGATAATCTGTACCAATTGGAAAAATCACTTATGCTAGCCAGAAGAATTGAATCTGGCATTTTACTCCGACGAGGCACTCGTGCTATCGGATTTGAAATAGTGTTTTCACACTCATCTTTAAAATTACTTCTTTTATTCTCATTCAAATGCTCATAAGTTAAGACCATTCTGGTGCTCCTTTTCGCCATGCATAAACCAATCCTATGACCAGTATGAATATGAAAATAATAGCTTCAACAAAAGCAAATATGCCTAATTCTTGGAAAGATGTAACCCAGGGATATAGAAATACGGTTTCAACGTCGGAGACCGTGAAAACCAAAGCAAACATATAATAACGTATCTGAAATCGGGTCCAAGTGTCTCCCCGTGGTTCAATACCTGATTCATAACTTGCTAACTTTTCTGGCCTTTGGGAGCTGGGAGCCACAAATCTGGAAATCGAAAAAGCCAAAAATGGGATAGACATACAGACTACTAAGAAAATCCAGAAAGAATCATATTGCTGATATGGAAACATCCACACACTCCTTCCCTAGTAAGATTTAAAGATTATTGCGACCCATCTATGCAGGTTTAACACTTAGGATTTAAACGGAAAAGTAGGCTGTTGCTATAACCTGTTTTCGGGAACTACTTCTAATCTTTAGTACGAAACTGAAGGATAGTATTGGTCTTTTGATTTTATTCTTGGTAGAATAATTACATAATAGTGGTGCATTTTAGATGAAGGCTTTTTGAAAGCTCTCTTGTACTTTTGAAGAAAGTACGGATTGGTTCAATTAATAAGGTTGGATAATTCAATTCCATGTGAATCCTACCAGATAGATTCAATAAAATCTCAATTTGTTAATGGATGTGTCTTGTTAGTCATGGATTTCTTTTAACTATTATGATAGATACTCTTTTTTCTGAAGTAGTTAGAGCTATAACGGATTCGAACAGTAGATACTTTCGATTATGCAGACCAAAAAACAAGTATTTAAGTGACATGTTGAACCCAAGATGCCACTTTTACGGGAGTGGGCTCTAGGATTAACCGCTCCCTACTCGACTCAAATGGACCCAAACAAGGATCGATGTACCAACCTTTATTTCAAAATAATGTAAATTAAAGCAAATAGAAATGGGAATAGATGGCTTCGTGTGCTTAATGCAATCTTTATTTCGTCTCAAGTTTTCCAACAAATGGGATAAACAAATCCCATTCATTCTAAATTCAAAATGAATTAATCAGTCTCAGAGTCTATTAAGAAAATTCTTTCTTGTCTAGATGTTATTTTGACACAGGTTTGCTACGTCACATAGATTTCCATCTTGCACTCCTAGCTAGGGAATCTCTTTTATCGTTAAAAGAAACCAGTTTTGGAACACTTCCTACACCTGTACCTGAAAATAAAATGGGCAAGACACAAAAATATTTTTTTAGCTCCTTGGGCTATCCAAGCATTGTATAAATAAATCTTAACTAATACAAATTATCCATAATGAGTTGGGATTAATTCTATTGTCATACTACTGTTCTTTTATCTATTGTGAGGAAAAGTAAGATAGACGTCCGGCACGATAACCGTTACGAATCTTATGAAGAAACATCGATAATCGATGCACGTATAAGTCAAGCTTTTTATTATAGCTTTTAATGAAACTACTTACTAAACAATGTCTTACCTGTTACAAATTATTTTTGTCAAAGGAATTAATTGATGAAAGAAGTAGGATTTATATGGAGGTTAAATCTTTTTTATTTAGTTCAAATAGGGTGAGATAGCTTGCGTAGTATGAGTTTCTATAGATAGAATATTCTATCTCTATCTATTTCTATAGATAGAGATAGAGGAAGTGCTAGGATAATCTAGAAGCAAAAAAAGCGACGGCAACCTACTTAACTCAGCGGTTAGAGTTTCGCTTTCATACGGCGGGAGTCATTGGTTCAAATCCAATAGTAGGTAATTAGTTTAGGTAACACTTATTTGATACTGTAAATCCTAGATCGACATTGACATCTAATAAAAAAAGTTTCACTATGGGCAAGATGGCAGGTTATCACAGCAGTAGACTAGTAAAAAAAAAAGATGGGATCGTCTCGCCAACTAAAGATTGCAAGTCCTGTCGGACGAGAACTAAATGATAGTTGAAGCTTCGAGTCTGGCTTTAGCTCTTCTAAATCTTAAGTTCGCTTCTATTCTCTTTCTTCTCCCTTCTGCTCCAACTAACTCTGCCTCAGCGATTTGGAAATCTTTCCGAGCTTCATCGGGATCAATTTCGTTAGCTCTTTCTGCTTCGTTTACCAATATTGTCACTCGATTATTATCGACCATTGCAAAACCACCCATTGGGGCCATTGCAGACCATTGTCCATTAGTATGTATCTTTGAAACCCCCATATCCAAAGCTGTTAAAAGAGGTGCATGATTAGGTAATATGCCAATTTGGCCACTATTGGTGGATAGAATAACTTCCCATACTTCGGAATTCCAAACTATTCGATTAGGGGCCATTACACGAAGACTCAATACCATATCCTTATTGACCCCCTGTCTGTAAAGCTGCCGCTTTTGCGGCAGCTTCATCAATATTGCCAACTGGATAAAAAGCTTGCTCGGGAAGATTATCCAACTCTCCTGGAAGAATCATTTGAAATCCCTTAATTGTTTCTGGTAAACTGACATATTTACCTGGAGAACCTGTGAATACTTCAGCGACAAAAAAAGGTTGTGATAAAAACCGTTCTATCTTTCGAGCTCTAGCTACTGTCAAGCGGTCCTCCTCGGATAATTCGTCGAGTCCGAGAATAGCTATAATATCCTGAAGCTCTTTGTAACGCTGCAATGTTTGCTTAACTCCCTGTGCCGTTTCATAATGCTCCTCTCCTACAATCCAAGGCTGTAACATCGTTGAAGTCGAATCTAACGGATCTACAGCTGGATAAATACCTTTCGCTGCTAAACCTCGTGAAAGCACAGTTGTAGCATCTAGATGTGCAAATGTTGTCGCTGGAGCTGGATCAGTTAGATCATCTGCGGGTACGTAAACAGCTTGAATCGAGGTTATCGACCCTTCTTTGGTGGAAGTAATTCTTTCTTGTAATGATCCCATTTCTGTAGCGAGAGTCGGCTGATAGCCCACAGCAGAAGGCATTCTGCCTAGTAAAGCTGAAACCTCAGATCCTGCCTGTACAAATCGGAAAATGTTGTCAATGAATAAGAGTACATCTCTCTTGTTGATATCTCTGAAATACTCCGCCATTGTTAAAGCAGTTGAGCCAACTCTCATACGAGCTCCCGGTGGTTCATTCATCTGACCATATACTAAAGCCACTTTTGATTCCGATATATTTTGCTCATTAGTAACTTTTGACTCTTTCGTTTCCATGTAAAGATCATTACCCTCACGTGTACGTTCCCCTACCCCGCCAAAAACAGATACACCTCCATGGGCTTTCGCTATATTATTGATCGATTCCGTGATAAGAACTGTCTTCCCAACCCCGGCTCCCCCAAATAGACCAATTTTTCCACCTCGACGATACGGGGCCGAAAGATCCACAACCTTAATACCTGTTTCAAAAATCGATAGCTTAGTATCCAATTGAGTAAATGCAGGAGCAGACCTGTGGATTGGAAATGTTGTACTGCTTTGAACAGGACCTAGATTATCTACAGGTTCGCCAAGGACATTAAATATCCGGCCAAGAGTAGTTTCACCAACAGGAACATTTAGCGGAGCTCCCGTATCGACAGCGGCCATACCTCTCATTAACCCATCTGTGGCACTCATCGATACCGCTCGTACTTCATTGTTACCTAACAATTGTTGAACCTCACAAGTAACATTAATATCTTGGCCCGCCGAATTTCTTCCCTTGACTATTAAGGAGTTATAGATACTGGGCATTTTCCCTGTTGAAGAAGCTACATCCAATACTGGTCCTATGATCTGAGTGATGTATCCTACGTTTCTTTCCACCAATTCAGAAATCTCGAAAGAAAAGGAACTAGTTTTCATAACTGCTTTGGTGTGTTTCCTTCAGTATTTTTTAATGAATCGATAGAAATATTTTGTATTTCACTGCCCCGTGCTAAGTAATAGTAGAAATCCATACTTTTCACTCTTACTTCCCCTCAATTTGAGGATATAACTATAGAAAAACAAAAAGGAAATGAAGTTACAAGAGAAGCTGTACGAGAATTGGGAATAGTTTTTTTCAAACGACTTCATGGTACCTTATCTATTCCCGATATTGGATCATATCTTTCTTTTGTTTTTTTTTTTCAGGTCCTCTACTCATACATTAGGGGTATTAACACTTAGTGGGTTCGTGGTCTATTCACCAGTCTAACAACGAATAGATTTCCGAGTCAATGTATCGGAATAGACAGAACGATCCTCTCTAAGAGATTGAAAAACCCATACTGAATAGTTGCACCCTCTATTGAATACAAGATAAAATAATAATGTTCACTTCGAGAAGTGAATTGTATTAAGTATCGTGTGAAGCCTGGTTTACCAAAATCTACTTCAAGTATCACGTAAAAATACTTTACCTACGCCGAGTAGATCTCATTATTACAAGATTTATTACTTCAGTCATAGGGAGGAACAAACTCATGTCGCCACAAACGGAGACTAAAGCAGGCGTTGGATTCAAAGCTGGTGTCAAAGATTATCGATTGACCTATTACACTCCCGAATACAAGACCAAAGACACTGATATCTTAGCAGCTTTCCGAATGACCCCACAACCAGGTGTACCCGCTGAGGAAGCTGGAGCTGCAGTAGCTGCGGAATCGTCCACGGGTACGTGGACTACAGTATGGACAGATGGACTTACTAGTCTTGATCGATACAAAGGCCGATGCTATGATATTGAGCCCGTAGCTGGGGAGGAAAATCAGTATATCGCATACGTAGCTTATCCTCTAGATTTATTTGAGGAAGGTTCCGTTACTAATATGTTCACTTCCATCGTAGGAAATGTTTTTGGGTTTAAGGCTCTACGGGCTATTCGTCTGGAAGACTTGCGAATTCCTCCTGCGTATTCCAAAACCTTTCAAGGACCCCCTCATGGGATTCAAGTGGAAAGGGATAAACTAAACAAATATGGACGTCCCTTATTAGGATGTACAATCAAGCCAAAATTGGGCTTGTCTGCCAAAAATTATGGTAGAGCGGTTTATGAATGCCTTCGTGGTGGACTTGATTTCACGAAAGATGATGAAAACGTCAATTCTCAACCCTTTATGCGTTGGAGAGATCGATTCGTATTCGTAGCAGAAGCGCTATTTAAAGCCCAGGCTGAAACCGGTGAGATCAAAGGGCACTACTTAAATGCCACTGCCGGTACAGTTGAAGAAATGATGAAAAGGGCTAATTTTGCATACGAATTGGGTGCACCAATCGTTATGCATGACTATTTGACGGGAGGGTTTACTGCAAATACCAGTTTAGCTTTTTACTGCAGAGACCATGGTTTGCTTCTCCATATTCACAGGGCAATGCATGCAGTTATTGATAGACAGCGAAATCATGGTATGCATTTCCGCGTATTAGCTAAAGGATTACGCATGTCTGGCGGGGATCATATCCATGCTGGAACCGTAGTAGGCAAATTGGAAGGTGAACGCGAAGTTACCTTAGGATTTGTTGACTTACTTCGCGATGATTTCATCGAAAAGGATCGTAATCGTGGTATCTATTTCACCCAAGATTGGGTTTCCATGCCAGGTGTGTTCCCCGTAGCTTCAGGGGGAATCCATGTCTGGCACATGCCTGCCTTAACCGAAATCTTTGGGGACGACTCTGTCCTACAATTTGGTGGGGGAACCTTAGGACATCCCTGGGGAAATGCACCAGGTGCTGTAGCTAATCGAGTTGCATTAGAAGCTTGCGTACAGGCGCGTAATGAGGGTCGTGACCTTGCTCGTGAAGGTAATGAAATTATTCGTGAAGCAAGTAAGTGGAGTCCAGAATTAGCTGCTGCATGCGAAATATGGAAATCTATTAAATTTGAATTTGAAACAATTGATACTTTGTAAATTTAGTAGAAGTGAGCTCTATGATTTAATATCTGTTTAAAAAATCTTTCAAGATATACTTAAACTAACTGAAACTAAGAGTATTGGAGAAATGTTTAATTTCCCGATACTCTTGGTACCTTTGAAGAAAGGTTAGTAGCTTAATGGAGGTAAGTGCGTGTTGTAAAAGCGCAGATCTGAGGGTTCGACTCCCTACCAAATTAATATCAAAAAAGACGCTATAGAATCTCAAAGATTGTGTACTACACTCAAATACTTACCAAGTCATCCAATCTCATCGTGTGTGATTCTCCAACAGATTGGATCTTTTAGATTGCTTTCTCGGATAATCGAGATGAGATTTCTAATATATGACTGATTGAGGAAATGAGATAATTAGTCAACTTCCAATTCTTTCTTGTTACTGCACTTCGAGATTCAAAGTTGGTTCTGATTTGTTTCTCTTCAAGAATATGAGGATTCTGCCGTTTGGCAAGAAGGGATTTTGCCATTGTTTCTTTCTTCCACGATCTAACAAAATGGATGAGGAGATTGTCACGTCTGTAATAAATTGGTTTGAAGATAAGCGAAAATTTGGTGGATTTATTGGAGCTTTCCTTGAAGAAGCTACGAGAAACTCTATCTCAAATGAGAGAGAGAAACGAGTAAGCGTCAACGCAAGCAAGGGATTATGGGCTCGGTGTGATAATTGTGGAAATATGCTTTATGTGAAATTCTTAAAACAGAATCGAAGTGTTTGTGAAGAACGTGGTTATCATCTTCCAATGAATAGTATGGAAAGGATTGAACTCTCAATTGATCCCAACACGTGGATTCCCATGGATGAAGACACGGTTGCAAAGGACGTTTTAAGTTTTTCTGACGAGGATTCTTATGAGAATCGTTTACTTGTTTCTCAAGAAAAGACAGGTCTAGTTGATGCTGTTCAAACAGGTATAGGAGATCTAAATGGAACACTTATTGCACTTGGTGTTATGGACTTTCATTTTATGGGAGGAAGTATGGGCTCTGTAGTAGGTGAAAAGATTACTCGTTTAATTGAATATGCGACACAACGACTTCTACCACTGGTTTTGATTTGTGCTTCTGGGGGGGCGCGTATGCAGGAAGGAACATTTAGTCTAATGCAAATGGCTAAAATATCTTCGGTTTTACGACTTCATCAGGTTCGAAAGAAATTGTTATACATATCTGTTCCTACTTATCCAACTACGGGAGGTGTTACCGCTAGCTTCGGGATGTTAGGAGATATAATTATTGCCGAGTCTAAAGCTTATATAGCATTTGCTGGTAAAAGGGTAATTGAACAAACTCTGCGACAAAAGATACCGGACGACTTTCAAGCAGCTGAATCTTCATTTACTAATGGGCTACTCGATTCAATCGTTCCACGTAATCTCCTGAAGGGTGTTTTGAGTGAAATATTTGAGCCTTATTTTTCAGTTCCTTACATTAAATAATATTTGAGTAGAAAGAGGTTCGATTTGCCCTGAAGTTTAATTCTTGCTTTTTGTCTCGTATTCCATTATTTGCTCTCTCATCAAGGAGAGAATTAAAGAATGCCCTCGGTCTTTTTTTTTTCTCTGCAAAGAATCCCGTGCAATGGTAAATTGAACCTTATGAGCTATTTCATTTGAGAGGCCCTTTTCTTTTTTGGGTGGAGAGAATATCATTAGATAGTAGAAGGAATAGGAAAATAGATATACGTTGCTGTATAAATACTTTTTATAATGAGGCAATTCCACCATGACAGCATCTTATCTGCCTTCTATCTTTGTTCCTTTAGTAGGCTTATTGTTTCCAGCAATTGCAATGGCTTCTCTTTTCTTATATATAGAGAAGGATGAGATCTTGTAATTTATTCCCTTTCTCCCCAGCTGTTTATTCTAAGGGAGATTAAAACCTATTTGATTTCTGATTTCTCTTGCAAATCGGGTTTTAGGCCTACTGCTAGTCAAAACTCAATCTGGATGGTCTAAGTTCCTTATTGAAAGGTATCTAGACTTTAATTTCCTAGTAGCCCAATGAGATTCTTGATCAATGATCAAGAATCTGAACTACTTAAAAAAAAACCAATCCTTGTACGCTAAAGCATTATTCGACTCCAGGTTTGAGTTGCTACTTAGTCTTCTCTACTCTGACGATAACAGGGTAGAAACGTTAAGAATAAATAATTTAAACCTATGAGAATAAAAAAGAAGCAAAAAGAAAGGGGAATCTGCAAACAGAATTTATTTATTTCAAAGATCAAAAAAATAGAAATGAATCGCCACCCTAATTGGATTCAAGTAGAGTTTATAAAAGGTTCACGTACATTTGCAAATTCGTGTTGGGCCTGCATCCTCGTCTGCGGTGCAACAGGTTTCTTACTAGTGGGTTTGTCTAGTTGTATTGGCCAAGAGCTGACCCCCCTCTCGTACAAACAGATTGCATTTATTCCTCAAGGTCTTGTTATGTGTTTTTACGGTCTCGCTGGCCTCTTTCTCGGGTTGTATCTGTTATGTACTATTCTTTGGGATGTAGGAAGCGGATATAATTATTTTGATAGGCGGGAGGGCTGTTCTTCTATTTTTCGCTGGGGGTTTCCCGGTAAGAACCGTCGTATACATATCCAACTTCTCTTAAGAGATATTGAAGCAATTGGTTTAAAAAATCAAGAGGGTTTTTTCCCAAATCGGATTCTATACCTAAAGGTGCGAGGACAACGAAGTATACCTCTAACTAGGATCGGTGAGAACTCGACTTCGGAATATATGGAAAAAAAAGCTGCGGAACTTGCCCGTTTCTTACGTGTATCAATTGAGGGGTTTTAGAATCCAGTTGACAACTATTGTTTCTTAACTCTAGATAGAGGATTCTTACATAAGACTAAATGAAAAAGATCAGTCAAAAGCTTGAAAAGATTCTAAAAGAGAAGGAGATAGCGTAACTACGAAGTGAAGATCTATCCAGACAGGAGTCTTTTCATACCTTATTCCTTTCTCGAAGGTAATTTATAATCTATATGGAATTTTGTCACTGGAAGCAACAGATTAGTCAGTTGTTTTGCAATACTCCATCTCGTTCGTTAGATAGAGCTTATGAAGCTAGTAAACATCTGCAGCTTCATTCGATTTCTTTCCCACGACTAAAGCGATTTTTTCCATGGGCAAGTTATTCTCCGTGGACCCGAGTAGTTCTTGAAACTGCGCTTTTTAGCAAACTTAGGTATGTGATATGTTATAGCCTTTTAGAACACAGATTTAGTCTATTTCTTTTAGGAATCCATAAATATGTTAGGATTTCTTTTTTTATTTGTATAGGTACTCTTCGTTCATTTGTGATTAAGAAACGCAGATCTCATTCTGATTACGGCGATAGGGATTACTCGGTGAAAGAGTGGTTAGTTATAGTTATGCACAAGCTTTTGGCTACTTCAATCCCCAAAAATATATCTTTAGGCTGTCGTCTTAACTCACACATGTATTTTGAATCAGAGAATAATAGGAAAGGAGTTAATGACTTCTCAATCTACGAGTCTAAAAACAAATCCGCCTCTGTATCGATAAATGGATCTAATTATGCCAAGTTCAATAGCTTAAATAGGATGAATAGGAAATTAGCTTGGATCGAAGCAACCTCGCGTGAATTTGATTTTTGGCGAAAATATCACTCCAAACCAACCTTTTTATCTCGAACTGAAAAAATATTGGCTGAAGAACCATTTAATTACGAACTAGCATTTTCTTACCGCAGGTCAGTAGCTTATGAGCCCATTGGGTTGGTACCTCGATCTGTCACTCGGACCTTATCCCGTTTCAAGGAAGAATTATCAAATCAATCCAGTTTATTAGTACAAAATGATTTTGATTTATCTCGGAATCAAGCAGCTGTTTCCCTCCAATATGTTGGATTCCTCTCCCTTTTAGTCCCATTTCGACTTGCTATAGAGAATTGGTTTTTGAAGCCCCAGATTAAGACTTGGTGGGATATCCTTCAAGTTCAAATCTTTTTAAACCCACTTCAAGAAGAAAAAGCTTTGAGACAACTACGAGAAGCAGAAGCCTTACTTTGGCTAGATAATGTAATTGGTAACTTGGCGAATACTCAGTTGGAAGATCTGGATGCAGATGTGCATTATGAGAATTTAAGATTAGCCATGATATATGACGAGCCTAATATCCAGCTAGTGGCGCAGCTCGCAACCGATACTATTAGTATTGCCATTCTACTTGTTTCACTATTATTGGGGCGAAAAAGACTTGCGGTTTCAAATTCCCGGATTCGAGAATCATTTTATAGTTTGAATGACACAATGAAAGCGTTTTCTATCCTTCTACTGACTGATTTATGTGTAGGGTTTCACTCGCCCCATGGTTGGGAAATACTGTCAGAGTCCTTCCTAGGACATTTTGGATTGACTCCCAATAGATATGTAATTCCCTGCTTCGTATCAACATTTCCAGTTATTTTGGATACGTTGTTTAAATATTGGATCTTTCGTCATTTGAATCGAATATCTCCTTCGATTGTAGCAACATACCATACAATGAGTGAATGACAATCGCTACTCCAACTCTTTACTAGCGAGCTCTATTTATTACTCATTTGACTTATTATCTTGTTTCTCATCATCTTCTGATTCATTGCAGAAAGAGAAAGGGATTTAATATTAGGAAAGAATTAGGGAGGAAATAACTTCCTCGCATTATGCAAATTATTGACCCGTTTCTACAAATATTTAAATTATTGACCTATGCAAGCAACAAGAAACAAATGGATGAAAGATTGGTGGGTTCTATCACTTATAACATCACTAAGTTTTAGTAGATTAAGTTACCCATCTGTATCAAAAGCATACCCGATTTTTGCGCAACAGAACTACGAAAACCCACGTGAAGCTACAGGTCGTATTGTATGTGCCAATTGTCATTTAGCCAAGAAAACTATTGATATTGAAGCTCCGCAATCTGTTCTTCCTGATACTGTCTTCGAAGCAATTGTTAAGATTCCTTACGACACGTAGATAAAATAAGTGCTCGCAAACGGAAAGAAAGGGGGTCTGAATGTTGGCGCCGTTCTTATCCTACCAGACGGTTTTGAACTAGCTCCCCCTAATCGCATCCCAAATGAAATAAAGAATAAATTGGGGAAATTATCGTTTCAAAGTTATCGACCTGGTAAAGAAAATATAGTTGTTGTAGGCCCAGTACCGGGCAAATTATATAAAGAAATTGTTTTCCCAGTCTTATCGCCAGATCCCAGTACCAAGAAAGAAGCGCATTTTTCAAAATACCCTATTTATGTGGGAGCTAACAGAGGGAGAGGACAAATCTATCCCGATGGAAGTAAAAGTAATAACACAGTTTATACTGCCTCGTTACCAGGAGAGATTAAAAAGGTTGTTCGAAGGGAAGGAAAGGGTGGGTACGAGATTACAATTGAGGATTCATCTCAAGGTCGTAAAGCAATTGATGTTGTTCCTCCTGGTCCCGAACTCATCGTTTCAGAAGGTGAATTTGTTAAAACGGATCAACCGTTGACTAATAACCCAAACGTTGGAGGATTCGGTCAAGGAGAAGTAGAAATCGTACTACAAGATCCCCGTCGGATCCAAGGTCTTTTAGCTTTCTTTGCATCGGTTCTTTTAGCACAGATCTTTCTTGTTCTTAAGAAAAAGCAGTTTGAGAAAGTTCAGTTAGCAGAAATGAATTTCTGATTACAAATTAGAACCTTCTTCTTAAGGATTGGACGGTATAGGGTATAGTAAAAAATGGTTTTTTCTTATTTATATTTTTTGATTAAAGACTTGGAAGTTCTAGGAGTAATCTATGAAAAGCTATAGGTTAGTCAGCTTGTAGACAGGTTTTTGACCAAACGGGAAAGAAACAAGAAATTATCCTAAAGTCACATGGTTCGAGTAAGGGTAGATCAGTCATAGAGATAGAATGATTAACAGAGTCACTAATGTTGGTGGAATTGACACCACCAACACTTCCAAGGAAACGGTCTCCTGATATAATGGGTATTTTCTTCTGTATCGCTGTTCTACAGTCGATTCGAATTAGAACACCTTAACAGTAAAATAGGCAAGTAATCAGTAATCTATAATTTATGAGATTTAACTAAAAAGTGAAATATAAGTATGATGTACAAAATAGTGCAACGTAACTATCTATTTAGCCAGTGATCAGAAAGTATTAAATATTCTGGTTATTAAAAAGAGACATTTACTACTCTATCGATTTGTTTATAGGCAAAATCAATTGCTGCAACAGAATTAGTAATGGGCCAATGTAGTCTAATAGTTCAAGATCTTATGAATATATATAATAAATCGATTGGGTCGTATCTTTTAAAACACGAGTTCATAAGATTTCCTAGTAGTGAAAACAACTAAGAGATTTGTTAATTCAATATGAACACATATTGAATTAATTCATTAGTATCCTAACGGATGTAGATATTCTTTTTTATCAAATTTTTTTCTTCTCCTTCTTAGGGATTTGTTAAAAAGAGAAGAAAAAAAGGAAACTTCGTTTACGGGATTAGGTGCTGTGCTGTTTCCCTATTTGATCTATATTTGAGGTAAAAAGAAGTTTTTAATGATTTTCTGCCAGTTTAAACCTCCAAAAAATTTAAAGAGATGACCCTAACCCTGAATAAGCTCCATAGAAAAAGACACCCAACAAACCTATCACAAGTGTACCGGCTACAGTACCTACCAACCGCAAGGGAACCCTTCCAGTGGTATTTGTCATCTGCCACGCCTCCTTCCCACTCTTTTTCTTTCTAGATTTTAACTGGCCGCGACTTCAGACATGGACGGTCAATAATAATTGGGATCTTGATCTTTTGCAGACAATCCGACCGATTTTTACTAATTGAAGAAATAATTAGAAGATAGAACGGCAAGTACGAAAATCGGCAATAGTCCCCAATAAAGGCTTGTACGATTCAATTCCACGCTCTGCTTATTCGGATTTGGTTGTGTCATAGATTCAGTGCTCACGAAAAACTATCTTTGGATGAATTGCATAGCTGAAATGGATCCTAAGAAAAAAACCGTTGGTACAGCTAATCCATGTACAGCCAACCATCTAACAGTAAAAATTGGATAAGTCTTATCTAAAGCCATTGATTTCTCCTAGAAGGATTTCGTGAATGCATCAACTTGTTCTAATGAGTCGAAACGGCCGGTTATTAAAGGAATTTCCTGACGACTCTCCGAGAAATATTCGTTTGGCCGGGGACTTCCGAAAACGTCATAAGCTAGACCTGTGCTTACAGACAGCCAACCTGCGATAAACAGGGAGGGTATAGTAATGCTATGAATGACCCAGTATCGAATACTAGTAATGATGTCGGCAAAGGGGCGCTCTCCTGTATTCCCAGACATGTTTAACTCCGTATCTAGCTTATCTACCTTCCTATACTAGAAAGACTCGATTGATTGTTTCCCAAATTAAATAGAAGAGATCAAAGGGATTTTACTGTAAGGAGATATGCACGATGCCCTTGAATCCCTTTGAAGAAATGGAAACTAATCAGAATTAGTTTATCACTACTATACCTAAGGTATCTCCAAAATGCACTGGGTAAGTATAGCTATTTAACATCCAATGCGGCAAGGTTCGCAACAAACTCAAAACTATTATACTTGATTTATCATTATCTGCATAACAGGTAAAGAAGACGTACCGAAAGGAGATAATAAAACCTCTAAATCTTATAAGATAAGAGGTTTTCCTTATTTGTACCACCATTTATCATAAACCTGTTTTTTCTATCTGTCAGCCAATTTAATATCCGCGTGTTTTGGTTGCCGCTTAAAAAAAGGGAATAGTATAGAATAAAAAAAAATAAAAAAGGACAACCGTTTTCGTACATTAGTTCTTTCGTTAGGTGAACTATTCTGTAAACTGTAAGCAGAAATAATGGAGACACCTAAACCTTTATTTAATTAAATAAAAGTTAGATACTTAGATTGATATGAACATTGATGGGATTTTGTTTGCATAACAGATTTTAATAAACAGCTTTGATTAAGGGATTTCGGATGATAAACTACTCAAGGAAGTTGTTATTATTCTAATTGCTAAGTATTCTCATAGTCGGATATATGTTCACTTCATTAAGCTATTTTGCTTTCTTGATGATTGCACTAATCCTCGCCCTATCTTTATTTGTTGGCTTGAATAAGATTCAGATTCTCTAATTTCTTATAAATTATTACCTTTCAAACAACAAAGAGGGCAGATAGAGATAGAGACTCTTTCGTTCACGCATAGCGCTTACTAATCTGCCGCACTTGCCAGCGATTAATTACTGATTTATCTGTGAATTAGATTTGGTAAGTATATGAAAAATTTGTTTACAGATTAAAATGGTTGAAGCATTACTATCTGGAATTGCGTTGGGCTCGATTCCAATAACCTTAGCTGGATTATTTGTAACTGCATACCTGCAATATCGACGAGGTGACCAATTAGATATTTGATACTAGGTAGTTGAAAAACGTACTATCAAAGGTAAGGAATAAAAAAGAATAGATCTATTAAACCCTCTCTCCAGTATTGTTAACTAATCTCATCTTTTCTTTTTAGAAAGTTTGGGTTTTAAAAAAGTAAATAGCGTAGTCTATTTACTTTTTTAAAACCCATAATTATTGTTATATGCACTTAATATTTAGCGCACCTTTAGTACCGGGATTGTAATACACGCCTTGTAGGATTCGAACCTACGACATCGGGTTTTGGAGACCCGCGTTCTACCGAACTGAACTAAAGGCGTTTCTCCATGGGAGTGGTTTGTCCAACTTCCGGGGTAAGAATCTTGGCTTTCTTCCTAGTTTGAGAAAAAGACTGGCCTTCCTTTTGTCCCGTAAAAATGTATGAATTATACCGTTGAGAGATAAGAGTCAACCTATTTTTGGGGTTGACTCTTAGATTAAAAAGATAGGGATGACGGGATTTGAACCTGCGACATTTTGTACCCAAAACAAACACGCTACCGACCTGCGTCACATCCCTTCCCGCCAAATTTAGGTGATATCTTATATCTCAGTATGATAACGTCACTCGCTCTCCATTTAATCTAATTGATTATAATATTTTATTGTAGATACTCGCTAGGCTGGAAATAGTATTTGGTCTCTTGGAAAGTCAGTGATTGCTTTCATTTTTTTATAAAAACGGCTCCTCTTACCTTTCCTCGTCACACTTTTTGCCCTTCTATTCAAAGCATCTAGGACTCTACTCGGAAACACTAAATTCTTAGATATGGGAAATTGTTTTGGATCTTTTGATTTAATCTTTTAGATTAGAAGTACTAAAAAGAAAACAGCATGAGGAGAGAAATTTTGAAAATAAGGAAAATTACGATGCAATACGTGAAAATATATCTTTCCACAGCCCCGGTGATAGCTACAATATGGTTTGGTTTACTGGCCGGTTTATTAATAGAAACAAACCGATTCTTTCCAGATGCTTTAGTATTCCCATTTCTATAACTTATTCGTCATAGGTTAAGAATTTGCTTACAACTTAAACGAAGAAAGAGGTGACAAATCTTAAACATAAACTAATAAATCAAAGGATTGGTGAAAGGAGCTGAATATCCAAATAACTAATCCAAAACCGAAATCTCACTGGTAGTTCTTTCATTTTGTTATAGATCTATAAGTGACCCCTTTCCCCTTTTTCCTTAAGGGGAAGAAAACCTATTTAAAAAACTATTTTAGTAATTTTATCTCATGTCTAAAAGTAAAGATGTCCGGGTAACGATCGCTTTGGAATGTACAAACTGTATATCGGGGGGGGTTCATGAGAAATCCGCGGGTATTTCGCGATACACTACGCGTAAAAATCGTCGAAACACACCCATTCGGTTGGAATTAAAAAAGTTTTGTTTTTATTGTCAAAAGCATACCTTGCACAAAGAATCGAGAAAATAAAGGTTGATTCCTCCCTCCTAGGGAGTCGATATTAACCACTCATGTGCGTTGGTAATTAAAAGAAATAGAATGAATAAATTTATACACTCTTCCCGTAGACGTTCTCCATCTATTCGTTCCGATGAAACTATCAATTACAAAAATACTAGCTTACTCCGTCGTTTCGTTAGTGAGCAGGGAAAGATTTTATCAAGACGAATGAATAGACTAACCTCAAAACAGCAGCGCATGGTAGCTACTGCAATAAAGAGAGCCCGTATTCTAGCCTTATTGCCCTTCTTAAACAACGAGATTTAGATCATATTAAAAATATGCGGTATTAGTAGATTCTCTAATCTAGTTAATAATATAACAAGTGGAACTCTTTTATGAAACAGGTACTAATCCAATCATATCGTTCACACCGATAGTTATGAGGTAATATGTCTTTTGACTCCCCTTCTTATCCTCTCTCTTTTTCATTTTTAATATTTCTGTTAGTTCTGCAACTCGATTTGATTTCCCTGCCTCTCCTTTTTAAATTAACTTGGAGAGGCTTAAATCTATCAATCTCTTTTGTTACTAATCTTTTGTATTATTTTGTAAAAACAATACGCATCTAAAATAACTAGTTGAGCTAGTATCTTGCGATTCAGAAAGATTTGATTTTGATATAAACTGTGAATCGCTGAACTATATGTAATCCCCTCTCTACGTGCTGCTGCATTAATTCGGCTAATCCACAGGCGACGAAAGGTTCTTTTGCAGTTCTTTCTATCTGTGTAAGCACAAGATAAAGCTTTCCCTCGTCGCTGATTCGCTATTCTAAATAATTTTGAATGAGTGCCCCGAAAACCGGACGCAAAATCAAGAATGTTTTTGCGATACTTTCGGGCCACAAATCCTCGTTTTACTCTAGTCATTATACGTCTAGCCTCATAAAAATCCCAAATTTAAAATTAAATAAAGTATAAATTTCCAATTATTCCAAGTCTTTAACTTTAAAAGTCTCATCCTGGTATCTCTTAATCGGTGATGTCAAAGTACTAAAAAATGTGGTGATAAACTACGCTACGTTCCCTCAAAGCGTAAATCCTTCACTATATTAAGTATTTATGAAAACCCAGACTTAGATTTATAGCCTCTTCTCCCTTTTAGGTTTACTGTCAGTACGTACCATATTTACCTTGATGTTAATTCCTTTAAACCTATCAGTCAGAGATATCTAACAATTTCTTTTGTCGTTTCCATCTTATGTAAGAATTAGAGATTCCAGTGGCTTTTGCTAGTCCGACTTTCCATTCTGCACATATTCCAATACTTCAGACTAACTTCCTATCAATTAACTGAAAGGCTAGATCTTTTGTTGGAAATGTTACAGATCCCAATGTTTCCGTGATCAATTTTTACTGGCAGCTGGATCCCCTCTATATACCGGAGTAAAAACTTGACCTGAAATCAGGTAAATCAAACTACTGTTAGTGGTCTGTATGATCCCTAACATTTAACTCAGCTCATTAAAGCTTAGATTTCCAGGTAATGGAAATAGTATGTATAGTAGCGATATTTTACATTGAGGGTTAGTGAATCAACTGATCCATCGTTGTCACCGCCGATCTAGAATTGGCAAGGGAGATATGGTAATTGGATACCACCCACCGAACTTCGTTTGAAAACTAAATCTTATTACTATCGATCTTTTTCTACAGTCTCAGATTGAAAAGATTGGGTTTGCACCAATTTAAACCACGAATTACTATTCCTAACTCAAACAGCTGGACTCTAGATTTATTCTCACTTCAATCCATTGATTACCCTGTGGCATGAATCCCCGGATAAAGAGAAGAGGATTTCTGATCCATACAAGTCACACATACACCCTGGTACATACCCCCCGTCGTTGGGGACACCTGCGAAGAGCAGGGGATTTGGTTACACTCCCCAGCAATCTTCTCGCTCCTCTAATAAGTTGTTGATTTGTTGGCATGTTCAAAGACACAGACTATTTATTCGGTTTGAAAGATTCTCAACCAGTCGTAGAATTATTTCGATCTATATTCCTTTTTACAAATAGGTATTGAGAATAGTTTCTCTTGAAAAGGTCCCGAAAATATAAGTGAATCGTTTATGAATTATTTTGACTATAGATTAAGTGATATTACGAGAAGAAATAAATAGTTTCTTTTACTAAAAAAAGATTCACTTGCAAATTCCAAGTGAGTGATTTCTATCAACAAATCTTTTTTGTTAGTGGGAAACGGTTTCCAAAGCTACGAGATCCGCGACACCATAATCCCGGGCTTCTTCCGCTGAAAGAAAAACGTCTCTTTCCATATCTTCAGAAATTATCCACAAGGGCTTACCTGTTCTCTGCGCATAGACCTTAGTTATACAATCACGTAGTTTTAACGCTTCTTCTGCTTCCATGACACATTCTCCAGCTTGTCCGTCGTAATAGGAACTCGCTGGTTGATGAATCATAACCCTGATTAAATAACTTCTATTAGGTTTAACCGTACAAGCAAATATCTTTGCATACGGCTAGTTCAAACAATGAGAAACTTATGACAATCTATTGAAATCTTACTTGAATTTAGGTATCAATTCTCTCTTTTTTATATAACTCCCTCCCTTTTGACTTTATTGTTAACTCTTTGTTTTACGTATAAGAAATCGATTTCTAAGAGTCCACCATCTTTCCCTTTCAAGTAATATGATGGTTCCGTCACTGCCTGCATACGTAATCCCGAAGTTTGCTATGTCTACCCTTTAGGAGCATAGGAATCGATATTGTTTGAGTAAAAATCCTTCTTTGTAAAAGAGTTGTTATTTAGAGTCTGGGAGACTCGATATTCCTAGAAATAGATCCATATATGGCTCTATTTCTTTTTATTATTCTAAATAATTTATGACGCTAAGATAAAAGTATTTTAATCGATGCGGGTTTTAATCCGTAGAGGTTAAAGAATAGCCTCGATTCCTTTACCCTTTTTAGTACTTTCCTATTTCAATTCTGTATATGTGTGAGAGAAATAAACAAGTACTGGTTGCCATGCTACGATTGCTTTGATCAAGCGAAGGCAAAACCCAAGTTCAAACAAATCATTGGCGCCAAGCGTGGGGTAATGCTATACGTCTGGTAATTTCTCCTCCAGCCAAAATAGAAGATCCCATGGAAGCAGCTAATCCCATGCAAATAGTATGTACATCTGGTACGACGAATTGCATTGCATCATAAACAGATATTCCAGCTAATACTGCTCCACCAGGGGAATTTATGTATAAATACATATCTTTGGCTTGATCTTCACCATTTAGGTACATCATGATACCAATAAGTTGATTAGCTACCTCGTCATCGACTTGTTGACCTGGAAAAAGAAGCCTTTCTCGATAAAGCCTGTTGATCGGGATAGAAATAACCCCCCCAAAAACCGTATAAGTATTGTTAGAAACATACGGCTTTAGTATCTTCTTTTCTAAAAGCATAGAAAAAAAAGCAGAGTGCGGGAAGAGATTAAAAAGGACAGGTTTCTTATCTACTTCCCACAGGTTTTCGATTGCTCCAGAATAATAAGGTAATTCTATTTTTTTTCTTCGTTCAAGTGTATTGGACCTGTTTATCTTCTTTCTTTTTACATATTGAACTATATTGTGCCCGGTAGGTGGTACAGTACAAAGCTACCAAATGTACCAATGATCTTATTTTTCCCCACCCGTACATTTACGTCTTATCTCAAGGATTTTCAATTAAAGGAATCTTTAGGCTCATTTTCTACCTCGGAGGTTTGATTTGCTAGAACACCATTTGCACATATAGAGCAAAGGGTTTCCCTTGGAATTTCTTTCTTAATAGGTTTGAAAGAATAGATCTGTTAGATGATATCTATCTACCGCTTTTTTTTGGTTTTTACATATCCGTATTCGTATGACGATTTATCTTTGGGTTCGAATCACCGCGGCCTAGATGACCTGTTAATTTTAACTAGCCATAGGTTCTGTCTAGAAGATAATACTAAATCCTGTGAATCATCATAGCAGATGTCTCTCAGATATTGGGTTACTTTTTTGATTTTTTATGTAAACTCTTCTTTCAGAAAAGATAAAAACAAATCAATCGGCTCCAAAATAGCGGAGACACGTTCCACAAAGCTCGAGATATCCAACAAATAATACTATACGTCAACCCAAACTGCATCCTCTTCTCCAGGTAGACGGAAGGGAACTTTTGGAACACCAATTGGCATGTGAAGATTATTAAACTTAGTGGTTATCTCAAAATTGGGGTCGTAAAAGGGTTTAAGGAATAGATATTAATCTATGTTATAATACTATTATAACATGGTTAGTGGAGACGATATAAACCCGCTATAAGGTTAATTTCCTTTCTAAAGAGTTCATTTCTAATCCTGATGGGACCAATCCCTTCGTTGTTACACGAATAGAAGAGATGCTAGAATGTTCACGTCTCCACTCCTAGATGAGGGAGAAGTTGCTGGTTTGAGATACTAGTTTCCGGGAACAATCAACTGGGTGAAACAAAAAAGGGAAGTAAGATATAGTTGCCAGTGTAAGAAACATTTATGATACGGCCGCACTCACAAACTAAAATACTATTTTCTATCCCTTTCTCTTTTCCCCTCTTTGTCTCAGGTGTTTTACCCAGTAAATACTATGTAATTAGATTATTGTAAGAAAGCCACATAGTGAACCGTTGTTAACAATTGAATAATCAAGGAAGGGGTTTTTCACGGGTTTGCCTTGGTATCGCGTCCATACCGTTGTATTAAACGACCCTGGTCGGCTAATTTCTGTGCATCTTATGCATACTGCTTTGGTTTCTGGTTGGGCCGGTTCAATGGCTTCATATGAATTATCTGTCTTTGACCCCTCTGATCCTGTTCTTGACCCTATGTGGCGACAGGGTATGTTTGTGATTCCTTTCATGACTCGTATCGGGATAACTAAATCTTGGGGAGGTTGGAGTATCACAGGAGATACTGCAACCGACGCAGGTATATGGAGTTATGAAGGCGTAGCCGCAGCTCATATCGTACTATCTGGCTTGCTTTTTCTCGCCGCTATATGGCACTGGGTTTATTGGGACTTGGATCTATTTCGTGATGATCGTACAGGGAAACCATCCTTAGATTTACCTAAGATATTTGGAATTCACCTATTTCTTTCGGGAGTACTTTGTTTCTCATTTGGGGCGTTTCATGTAACTGGTTTATTTGGCCCTGGGATTTGGGTTTCAGATCCTTATGGATTAACTGGAAGGGTAGAATCTGTAGATCCAGCTTGGGGGGCTGAAGGTTTTGATCCATTTATCCCAGGCGGGGTGGCTTCGCATCACATAGCAGCAGGAGTATTAGGTATATTAGCCGGATTGTTCCACCTGAGTGTTCGTCCCCCGCAGAGATTGTACAAAGCTTTACGTATGGGAAATGTTGAAACTGTATTATCCAGCAGTATTGCTGCCGTCTTTTTTGCTGCTTTTGTTGTTTCTGGAACTATGTGGTATGGTTCTGCCGCCACCCCAATTGAACTCTTTGGACCTACACGATATCAATGGGATCAGGCCTATTTCCAACAAGAAATAGAAAGACGGGTGCGATCAAACGAAACTGAGAATCTCAGTTTCTCTCAAGCCTGGTCTAAAATTCCTGAGAAGTTAGCCTTTTACGATTATATCGGTAACAACCCTGCAAAAGGCGGGTTGTTTAGAGCAGGTGCAATGGACAATGGAGATGGTATAGCGGTTGGTTGGTTAGGCCATGCTGTTTTTAAAGATAAGGAAGGACATGAACTTTTTGTACGTCGCATGCCAACCTTCTTTGAAACATTTCCGGTTGTCTTGGTGGATAAAGATGGTGTCGTAAGAGCTGATGTACCATTCAGACGGGCGGAATCAAAATACAGTGTCGAACAAGTAGGTGTGATTGTAGAATTCCTTGGTGGCGAATTAGATGGGGCAAGTTTTAGTGACCCTGCCACTGTAAAGAAATATGCTAGACGCGCACAATTAGGCGAGATCTTTGAATTTGATCGTGCCACCTTAAAATCCGATGGTGTATTTAGAAGTAGTCCACGGGGTTGGTTTACTTTTGGGCACGCCACTTTTGCTCTCATTTTTTTCTTTGGTCACATTTGGCATGGTTCTAGGACTTTATTTAGAGACGTCTTTGCTGGGATCGACCCTGACTTAGATGCCCAAGTTGAATTTGGTGTATTTCAAAAATTAGGAGACCCAAGTACTAAGAAGCAAGCTGTATAGGTTATTCTTTTGTATAAATCTTATTAGGGTCAAAAGGCTTGGTTCTTATTTTTATACCCTAGTTTTTGAGACCGATCGGGTCAAAATAAGATTGAATAAAATAATAACTATTTAGTCACAACTTCGTGAATTTCTGGAATTGACTATTTCCAATCACAACTAATCCAAAGCCCAATTTGAAATTGAGCTAATAGAAGAAAATCTAAACTCCATTAGTATGAGAGACATACTGAAAATTTTTTAATTTATTATTTAACCTATGGAAGCACTGGTTTATACATTTCTGCTGGTAGCCACTTCAGGTATAATATTTTTTGCCATCTTCTTCCGAGAACCCCCAAAAGTACCTAACAAGGGGAAATAACAAAATCGTTGATACACGAGCCAAATAAAATCGAAAAGAGACCTTCCTTATCTTTAGGAAGGTCTCTTGATCTAACTAATCTTCATGCTCTTCAAAAGGATCTCTTAAGTCCTTGGACGGCTGACCAAAAGCGGTATATAAAGCGTACCCCGTGAAACTAATAAGGGAACAAGATGTAAAAATAGTGACTGAAGTTGCGGTTTCCGTTGCCGTGTGACCCGATAGATTTTAAATCTTCCTTGCTTTACCCTGTATAGTAGTATACAAAGTCAGCAAAATTCAACCAGTTGAACATGTTCTATGGCTACGAAAGTTATTGATGAAACTCCGAGAGGTAAACCGAGAACTAGTTTGTTAGGAATGGTTTTGAAACCACTTAACTCAGAATATGGGAAAGTTGCCCCCGGTTGGGGAACCACTCCTGTGATGGGTTTTTTTATGGCTCTATTCGCTATATTTCTAGTTACTATTTTGGAGATTTACAACTCCTCCGTATTATTGGACGGTATTTCAATTAGTTGGTAGATAAAGCCCCGAGTCCCATTGATGCGACAGCAACAGCTGAGGACTCGGGAAGAAGGTAAAAGATAGTAGAAATAGAAAGAAATTAGGTAGTTAAATCGCGTAAATCTCTTTTTTCTTTTTTAATATTTAGGTTTTACGGGTGTGTGATTCGCCGCAACTAATCCGATCTAATGAACAATGAATAAACAATTCATTATCCCAAGTATTAAAAAAAAGTAGCTTTTCTATCACTAATATTTGGCTAGGTAGTTGTCAAAAAATGATTACTATCTAAAGCGCAAAATAGATCTGGGAAAGTTTTAACACTATGATTAATTTGCATCAAATGATGACTTAAATCTCGTGATAGATTTAGTTAACCTAGAAACCAATCTATTAAGTAAAAGATTGTTACGAGATGTTTGTTTTTTTCCTTATGGAATCGACGGATAAATCGAGAATTAGGGGCATCTACTTTTTTGCATAATTATTAGAATTACAGAATGTCGATAGAAGATTTGATACCCATCAGATTTTCTTAAATAAACTATAAATAAGGTACTTCATCGAGATAGAGTCAAAACCTAAGGTTTCATTAATATTCAGTCAATCAGATTAGAACGAAGTAACCTCTATCCAATTATGTGCTTCACCCGTTTCAAACCAATCTTTAGGAATGCATACGTTGATAAGGTAAAAAGATTTCCCAACAAGCTAAACAATCCAACTAAAAAAGGCTAACTTGAGAATAAGGTTTGAACCTTTTTCCTAGGCTTCTAGAAGATGATTCAAGGCCCCTTTCTATTCCCTTCTGCGTGAATAGGTATGGGGGAATCAATGGGAATTTGAAATCTCTCCCCCCCCCTAACCGAGTGAATGGGAGATTCTCGGGACAGGTTTATGCCCAAGCTGTATGAGGCAAAATCCTCATATACAGTTTCTTAAGAGGGAGGTCAACTAGGCTTACCTATCTTGCTAAAATTTACGATTGGTTTGAAGAACGATTGGAAATTCAGGCAATTGCTGACGATATTACTAGTAAATACGTCCCCCCTCACGTAAACATATTCTATTGTTTAGGAGGAATCACGTTAACTTGTTTTTTGGTTCAAGTAGCTACTGGTTTTGCTATGACTTTTTACTATCGTCCGACTGTTACGGAAGCTTTTTCTTCCGTTCAATATATAATGACTGAGGTAAATTTTGGTTGGCTTGTACGTTCTGTTCATCGTTGGTCAGCAAGTATGATGGTACTAGTCATGATTTTGCATGTATTTCGTGTTTATCTAACAGGGGGATTCAAGAAACCTCGCGAATTAACTTGGGTTACTGGAGTTATATTAGCTGTGTTAACTGTCTCTTTTGGTGTAACTGGTTATTCCTTACCTTGGGATCAAATTGGTTATTGGGCCGTTAAAATTGTCACAGGTGTACCCGAGACCATTCCTTTGGTAGGATCTTCATTGGTAGAATCATTACGGGGAAGTGTAAGTGTTGGACAATCTACATTAACTCGTTTTTATAGTTTGCACACTTTTGTATTACCGCTTCTTACTGCCGTTTCTACGCTGATGCACTTCCTAATGATTCGTAAACAAGGCATTCCGGGTCCTTTATAATTAATATATAGATTAGATAGGATAAAAAAAAACAACAAGTCTAAGAATTCCTGTTCCTATTTGCTGTTCTATTGCCGCAACTACTTATAGATGAGAAGTTACTTGTCGGATATCGTTTCTAACTAACAGGCTAACACGATTAAATATAAAGGAGGAAAGATTGGATTATGGGAGTGTGTGACTCGTGATGAGATCTTATAGGCCACGCGGATATCCCATTAGTCATTGCCGCTGCATCTCTTTTCTCCCCAACCCAACCTTTCTTCTTTTGGGATTAAGATTTGAAACCTGGGTGATGAAGCATCTTTTCGAGGCTTAAAAAAGTGTTTGGGGATTTTTCCCATGATCGACAATTCAAAAATTCTTGAAGGCTCCGTCAAACCCCAAATCTTATTCTTTCCAGAATAGGACCACATGGGATTTCCTTATCTACGGCTTTTAAGCAATGCATACATTTCCTTTGTATTGGTTGCCAGATTCCGGTAGCAGTAGCCGTCGGGGTAGAAAGACGATCTAAAGAGATAGTTGGTCGAAAGAGTAACGAGTTGAGATCTTATAGGAGCTGCCGAATCGACTTTCTTTATAAGTCAATAAATAATAGTAGAATACTATACGATACTAGATAATCCGAGAAGCTTCAATCTCGAATGAGATGAGTAGCTGATTCGGATAAAAAGCACGTTTCAAAGGAAGGACAGGACTTCCTCTTCTTATATTGTTTGCGAGGAGGCAAGAAGCGATAGGCTCGAGCCGTATGGGAGGAAATTCCCATGTTCGATTCTTAGGGGGGAGTTAGTAGTCCATCCCAATAACAAAAAAACCTGATTTGAACGATCCTGTTTTGCGTGCGAAATTAGCTAAAGGTATGGGACATAATTACTATGGAGAACCTGCTTGGCCCAATGATCTTCCATATATATTTCCTGTAGTAATATTAGGGACCATTGCATGTGTTGTCGGGTTGGCCGTTTTGGAACCATCAATGATTGGTGAACCGGCAAATCCATTTGCAACTCCTTTGGAAATATTACCTGAATGGTATTTCTACCCCGTATTTCAAATACTCCGCACGGTACCAAGTAAATTATTAGGTGTTCTTTCAATGGCGTCAGTACCTGCAGGTTCATTAATTGTTCCTTTTCTTGAAAATGTTAATAAATTCCAAAATCCATTTCGACGACCAGTAGCTACAACAGTTTTCGCAATTGGTACCGCGGTCGCTATTTGGTCAGGTATTGGAGCAACCTTCCCTATTGAGCAATCCCTAACTTTGGGTCTATTTCAGTATCTCTTTCCCGTTGAGCAGAAATCCGAGAACTATTTGTCTCTAGTCTAGGGACTAATTGCTACCAAGTAGAAGTTCCCTAGACTCAGTTGTTTCCGATTTTTGAGTGAAAGATATTCTTGAGATATTTAAATTTCTTTATTTATCGCAACTAATTTTTGTATTCCTCTCCTTTGACCTGACTGGTGACTAAACCTTAGAAAATCGTTATCCTGTTGCTTACGGTAATTAAAGCACTTTTAAAATCTTTATAATATAGATAGTTTCAGACCCCTTTTTGCTTTCTTTTATGATTTCTAGCACATCTTCATTAATTGTTACCTAATCTCTCACTTGGTAATTCTATGCTAAAACGGTTCCATAATTCTTTAGCCACTTGATCCACCGATTTTTGTCCAAAGTTCTTTATTCTTGAGAGATCTTCTCGGCTGTAGGTCAGCAAATCAGCAATTGTGTATATATTAGCCCTTTTTAGACAATTGAAAGCTCTAGCAGGTAATTCTAATTGGTCAATAAATAGGTTCTTGGAAATCGTTTCATTTTGTTTAGTTGGATTACCAGGACCGAGTCTTAAAGATGCTGATCTCCCCAAATCAAAAGAGTTTTTTCTATTTCCTAGAAAGGAGGTATTTCCAAATCTTATTTGCAAAAAAGGGTTTAACAAATCCACGATCTTATTTGAAGCCTCTATAAGTGCTTCGTGTGGTGTTAGACTCCCATTAGTCCATATCTCAATAAATGAGATTTCCTGCGTCATATTACCGTTTCCAAATAGGTGGATACTATAATTTACATTTCGGACCGGCATAAAGACAGCATCAATGGGAAATTGCCCATCTTGAGATTTAGATATATTTTCTAAACGATATCCACGGTCTCTCTCGATGCCTAATTCAATAGTTAAAGATATTGGTTTGGTAATAGTAGCTATATATTGAGATTTATCAATTGCTTTGACGCGAGGTGGTAGTAATGTATCACCTGCAGTTACTTCTTTAGGACCTTTTACAGATGAAAATGCCTCCCAAATATCGTTCGAATCACTCTTAAGCACAATCTCTTTTAGATTCACTAAAATATCATATATTGTCTCTTAAAGACCCGTTATTGTTGAATACTCATGTAGGATTCCGGGAAATCTTGCACGTGTAAAGCATGTCCCTTCAATCTCTTGCAGTAAGGCTCGACGCATGGCAATTCCTATAGTGCTCGCTTGGCCTTTTTCAAAAGGAGATATGGCAAAACGTCCATACTGAAGTCGTTCACCTTCTACTCTCAATTCAAGACATCTCAATTGATTTCCTTGGGTATAGGTTGATAGATCATTCTTGAACATCTGATAATTTACCCCTTCTTCTAAAAGATATGTGACTAATCGCTTGTTAAACGCGTCTCCTTATAGGAGGCCGGCAGCCATTATGTGGCATGGGAGTCACATCACGTACAACACTTAGGATTAATCCACTTCGTCGAATAGCTCGTAAAGCCGTGTCTCTTCCCGGTCCGGGTCCACTCATCAAAACCTCCGCTTGTCTTAAACCTCGATCCAAGGATGCCCGAATCGCATTTTCTGCTGCAGCTTGTGCAGCAAAGGGTGTACTTTTTCGTGTTCCTTTAAATCCACAGGCACCGGCGGAAGACCATAAAATCACTTGTCCTCGTATATCTGTGATTGTTATTATGGTGTTATTAAAACTTGCTTGTATATGAATAACTCCTCTTTGAACTCCGCGTTTCCTTCCTACTCTTGGTCGTAATCTATTTGGGTTAGTAAGCATAATCTATTAATTGTTTCTTTTGGGAAGCTTGAGACCTGCTTCCAGATTAGTTCTCTATCTAATGATTTTTTTTATCCTTGTCTTTGTTTATGCTTTGAGTTACAACAAATTATCATAACTCGTCTACGTCTACGGATCAATTGACATTTCTCACATATTTTACGGATGGAAGCACGGACTTTCATATCTACAAATTCTATATACTGAAATTTGGTACATCTACCTATAGATTTACTACCTTGGTTTATTGGTAACATGGTCTATACATAAGGGTCAAAAGCTTTCAAGATTAGAAATCCCAGCTATTGACTAGTGCTTGTATGCTTACTCCTAAGACGATAGATAATACGTCCTTTGGTTAGGTCGTAGGGACTTAGTTCGGTTCTTACCCTATCTCCTGGTAATATCCTTATATAGCTACGTCATATCCTTCCCGATATATGTGTTAATACTTGCCATCCATTGTCCAAACAAACTCAAAACGTGGCATTGGGTAAAGATTCTGTAACTATACCTTCCATATCAATAAGGTTCTGTTTTTTCATTATTTCGAATAAATAAACCTCCTTTTTATAGTAGAAGATTGTCTTTTGAAACAAATTATAAAGAAATAGATAATTATATTATCTCAAATTCTCAGTTACCAGATTTGAAACGGAATTTCCCCCCCAATTTTCAATTGTCGAGCTTTTCGATCAGTTATGAGTCCACGAGACGTTGATGAAATTGCGATTCCCATACCCCCCAATATCCTTGGTATTCCACTCCAATGGGAGTAGATTCTAAGACCAGGTTTGCTAATATACTTTATAGTTGTTATGCACGGGTCTTTTCCCTTTCCAAAATATTTTAGTCTCACATCTAAAAAAGTATTTCCGTCTTTCATGTGCTCTGTTACACTTTTTGGTAAGCCTTCTTCTAAGAGGATTTTCATAATACTTCTAGTCATTTTAGTACCTGGTATCCTAGTCATAGCTTTTCTTTTTGTGTTTGCATTTCTTATTGAAGTAACTGTGATAAAAATAGTATCATTTTTCATGAGATATCAATTGATAATGAATGGATTTCTTGATGCCAAAGCGGTTTTCTTTTTTTGACCCCTTCCCTGTCCCTTAATAGATTTAAATAGCATTCGAATCGACAAAAATTGCAGAAGAAAAAAGTTCAATCTTATCTAGATTTAGTTTCTTAATAAATCTTTTTTTGTTTGGATTTACCCCTTCGAACTTTCAAGAAACAATTTTTCAATCCAAGGCTCTAGTAAGAATTCACATTTTTTCTTATATTGGAAAAAGAACGAATAGAATCTCATGGATTTCATTATTTTGTTGTCACAATACTTCGGGAGCTAATGATACTATTCTGGCAAGATTACATTCCCTCAATTCCCTGGCTACTGGACCAAAAATTCGAGTCCCTTTTGGATTTCCTTCTTGGTTAACAACTACAGCTGCATTGTCGTCGAAGTTAAGAACTATTCCATTTTGTCGCTTCATTCCTTTTCGAACACACACTGCCACTGCCCTAACTACTTCCGATTTCTTCAAAGACATATTAGGCACAGCTTCTTTAACTACAGCACTTACAATATCACCTATATTTGCATATCTACGATTACCAGTTCCTAGCACCCGAATACACATTGGCTTACGGGCTCCGCTATTATCTGCTACATTTACATAACTTTGAGTTCGAATCATCTGAGATCGATAGTAAAAAAAGAATATATCTAATGATATCTGCATCTATTCGTTTGGATATTTAAATTTATTCTAAATAGATTAGAAATATCTCTCTAAATATAGATAGAAATTAACTAAGGGTAAGAAAAAGTAACTAAATAAGAATCAAACGTGGATAACAATTAGTGGATCTATTTTAAAAGATAGGACGCGAGGGCGTAAATCAGCCCAAGCGGCAAAAAGATGAGAAATACTTACTAGACACTCACACAGCCCATCTATTAAAATAACAAGTATTGTTGGAAAGATTTAGATTCCCTGTACAATTTTACGTTGAAATTATATTTCTAGTAACTAATCGGGTACGTATAGGCATCTTGTGGGCGGCCATCAACATAGCGGTTTCAGCCACTTCTTTAGGAACCCCACTTAATTCATAAATTATTCGACCAGGTTTAATGGTGGATACCCAATATTCGGGAGATCCTTTACCTGAGCCCATCCGCGTTTCGGCTGGTCTCATAGTAATAGGTTTATCAGGAAATATTCGTATCCATAATTTCCCACCCCGACGAGCATGCCTTGTTATTGCTCTTCTTCCCGCTTCTATTTGTCGAGCTGTAATCCAGGCAGGTTCTAGAGCTTGAAGAGCATATTTCCCAAATGAAACTACGTTGCCGCGACTGGATATTCCTCCTAACCTTCCTCGATGTTGTTTACGATATTTAGTTCGTCTAGGGTTGCAGTCGATGCTGAAAAAATCTTTTTATCGCTGCTATAGAACCGGATATGGGAGTTTCCTTCCGTCCGGCTCCCCGTAAGTGCAATCTTCTTTTTTATGATATATCACCGGCTTCTACATTCCTTAAATATTCTTTCGTAAGATTACCCCCATCCATTAGAGCCAATTTGGTATTATGAAGAGTCAATCTACGGGCGAGATTTTGCGTCATAAAGTGAGTCCTTTTCTGGCTTTAAAGAACGACTTTTAAGCTTCTCTCGCTATCCTATCTACCATATCCTTATTTTTAAGATTTGGAAGTTTCCTCGTTGTTTAAATCTTTTTATTAGCAGACGTTTAGGTTCTTCCTATCAGAGACGGAGCAATAGTACAGTGTCTAGTCTATTACTAGGTCAACATTCTCAGCATCAATTGACCCAAAGCTCTTTTAAGAAAAAGGCGAGATAATATTGCTATATCACAGAATCTCTCGGGAGTTAGATAATTAACCATACGACTAGTTTTTGGAAAACGGCTTCAAATACCGTGGTTTCCCAAAAAAAAGTGCCGTGATTTATTGTCAGCTTATCCAAAGATAGCAATTCTGTGGACGATCTATTTATCTGGTTAAACAATTTCTAAATTAGTTAATACGACATTTATTGGTTTATCTATCTTATTATTTGCCAATATCATGTATTTCTTTCAACGGATAAAGAGATGTCTTTTCAACGAGTCGCCCACTAAGCATAGCAAAAATATTTCAAAATATAGAACCGAAATATTGAGATTAAGATAAAATAAAACTCCTACAATATCAAATCTTGAGAATCATCAAATAATGCCTATTTTGTTCTTTCACGACAATAATTAAATAGCCTTAAAGATCCAGATCTTTATGCCTAAAACCCCACAAGTTGTATGAGCTGGGTGGTAACAGTAACTTAGATTAGCTTTAATAGTTTGAAGGGGAACTCTACCTTCTCTAGCCCATTCAACGCGTGCCATTTCGCTACCATTTAGACGTCCGGCTATTTGTATCTTGATGCCTCCACCATTTCTTTTTCCGGCGAGTTCAATGGTTTTCTTCATAATTCGGCGAAAAGGCACTCTGCTTTGAAGTTGGGAAGCCACAATTTTCGCCAAAATATTTGATTCCATGTGGGGTTGGGTCACCCCAGTTAAAATCACTTGTAGGTTTTGAGGTTCCAATCCTAAAACCTTTCCCAAATCAGTTTTCATTTGATTGATTCCAAAGCTTTGTTCCTCAATTAACAAATTGGGAGAGCCAGTATATATAGTAATTTGTAGAAGATCAGTTTTTCGTCGAATTTCTATCCGCCCAACTCCACCATATGTGGAAACATTTTTCCCGTGCTTTTGTATATATTCTTCAACGAGATTGCGTATCTTTCTATCTTCTTCAAGAAAATTTGGATAATCTTTTCTATTTGCAAACCAATAAGAATGATGCTTTTAACTTACACCAAGTCGAAAACCAAGTGGATGAATCTTCCGTCCCATAGTTCTTTTTCTATCTCCTAATTTGATAATAAAATGTTTCTTTCTAATTACTTTTTCTCATTTCCAAACTTCTTCTATTTAGTATTTATGTGCGCTCATTTCCTTATTTAATTCCTAACTTTGAGCTTAATTGAATAGTTACTTGACATGTGGGTTTTTTTATGGAGTAACCGCGTCCTTGGGCTCGTGGACGAAACCTACGCAGATATTTCGAATTATCTACCCAGGTTTTGCTCACAAACAAGCTGGACTTAGTAAGTCCAAGATTGGTACTTGCATTTGCTGCTGCGGATAGAACTAGTTTTGATACGGGATAACATGCTCTATAGGGCATGAATTCAAGTGATACAAGTGCTTCTTCATAAGAACAATATCGTATTCTGTCGAGAATACGTTGCATTTTGAGAAGTGACACCCGAATATTTCTTCCTAGAGCTTGTGCTTTGGTCTTTGGTTGGTTTTTGTTTCTCATATAATTTTCTCATTAACGGCGAGATACTTTATCATTTTTTGCGTGTCCGCGGAAATTTCGGGTAGCTACAAATTCTCCCAGCTTATGACCTACCATACGATCGGTTATGTAAATTGGTAAATGTTCCCGCCCATTATGAATGGCAATCGTATGACCAATCATGATAGGGACTATTGCGGAAGCACGCGACCACGTTGTAATTAATTTTCTTTCCTTATGTATATTAAGGTTTTGAATCTTATTTATTAAGTGAGTGTCAACAAAAGGACCTTTGGTCGATGAACGTGACATGAATAGTTATTCCTTTCTTAATACTTTGATTTAAGAGTTAAGACTCCTTGCGTCGACGGAGTATCAGCGGATTGACACATCTTTTTTGTTGATTACTTTTTCCAAGTGTAATGTGTCCCCATGGAGTTAATGGTTTTTTCCTACCGATAGAGGTCCTACCTTCCCCTCCTCCATGGGGATGATCCACAGGATTCATAGCTGAACCCCTCACTTTTGGTCTTTTTCCTAACCATCGTTTGGACCCTGCCTTTTCAAATCCTTTGTTATTTATATCTGTATTCCCAACCCGACCTATACTTGCCAAACAATTTCGAGGTAGTAATCGAATTTCGGTGGAAGGTAATCTTAATGTAGCTAATTTACCTTCCTTTGCAATTATTTTGGCTATGGTACCAGCTGCTCTAACCAATTACCCACCTCTTCCAGGTTTTAGTTCTACATTATGTATAATAGTACCCAAAGGCATTTTGGTCGAAGTAGGTTTCTTTTTTTGTATCGGTAATAAAAAAGGTGATACCTCTTCCCAAACTGTACGAGCTCTTTTCAGAGCATACAGCTTTCTAGATGTGAAAGGAAAAAGATTGAAACACTGCAGAATCAATAGAGACAAATAAATGTTTACTTAATAAAATTATTATTTGTTGAAATAGAAACAAATAAGTGGAATTCTTCTTACAAGTATCTTTCACATCCTTAGCTTTTTCTTTTTTTACTTTCACTTGGTTTTTCTAGTATATTACAAGATATTACCATTAGTTCTGCTGATTTCGATGATTCACGTTAACATTTTTCAATGTATTAAATAACTTAGGAAACTAGATTCTTATAGCATTTCCCTCATATAATTGCATCGTTGTGCATTTTTGATGTATGTCAAATAATTCCTTTGTAGTTTTGACTTTGCCTCTGACCGACAATTCAAATTAGTTCTTAGTCTCTCCGTTCATTTCTAAAGTGCAAGGTTTTTTGTTCCCCCTACTGCCTTACTAGCTTGGGATTATTGATTCCTTTTTATGTTTCCATATTATTTTACCCCTGGTTTTTTATCCGTTACTAATGCACATGCTATGGTCCTCAGTTGGTTATAATCACTTGAGTTCATTCGAAGATTTAAAGCAATTCTGAAATAGTGCCGGGTTTGTGGGTCTAGTCTACAACCTAATCGATTAATTTCTGACTACGTAATTCATTGATTCAACCCGGCGCTCTCAGAGGTAAGGCGTTTCCTGTTGAAATAGATGCGTCTGGACCCGACATAATAGTGTCTCCGATATTGAGTCCTTTTGGATGTAATATATATCGTTTTTCGCCATCTTTGTAATTGATTAGACAAATGTGTGCATTTCGATTTGGATCATATTCAACACTTGCTACTCTTCCAATCACATTTGATTTTTCTCTTCGTAAATCTATCTCACGATATATGCGTTTGTGGGCACCTCCCCGGTGTCTACTTGTTATAATTCCTCTATTGTTTCGCCCACTTTTAGAGATCTTTCCATAAGTTAAGTTTTTGCAAGGTTTATTTCTTGTTGCCATTCTTAAAAAATCTGATGTTTTTTTACCCATAACCTTTATATTTTTCATTTAATTTTAATAAGATGTCCATATCTTTATTTCTTCCTTGTATGAGATTTCTATTTTTCTTTTTTATGCAAAAAAGAGGGTGATACAAGAGGCAAAAATTCTTAGATCTGATTTAAAAAGAACGGGATATTATTATTATCTTTTAGTCTAACGATCATTTTTTTCCAGCTGCCATAATTAGTATTTGATTTATTTTCTTTTTTACGAGATTTAGTTCGTATTGAACTACTATTTGTGCCTTCTACTTTCACATCGAAGAATTGTTCTATCCAATCTCTTATTTCTGTTTTAGTTGTTTTTGAATCTACTCTAAATATATATTGATTCTTTTGTAAAAGTCGTATAGATTTTTCAGTAATTACTTGATTTCCCAATTTATCCGTAGTATCCCTCTTGCTTTGAGTCCTTTTTTAGAAATGTGATAAAATCAAATTAACTAAATATAGGAACTAAAAAACTATTTATATAGTTTTGTTAAGTTTTTCCTCACTATTTTATTTAGTGTAAATCTTTAGTCTTTTTGTAAAATCCAGTATAGTTGTTTTATTGGGTAATTCTTAACAATTTATAATTATTTTTGATATTTCCTTTGGTTAGGAATCTCTAAGATTTAGTTTTGCATCCAACAGGATTTGAACCTGTGAGTTCGCCAATTATGAGTTGGGTGCTTTAACCATTCAGCCATGGATGCAAGTATGATGACTTACATATTTCTTTATATATTTATGAATCTGGGAACTTTTGCTTGTATAACTCTATTTGGTTTACGAACTGGAACTGATAACATTAGAGATTACGCGGGAGTGTATATGAAGGATCCTGTTCTAACTTTCTCTATGGTTTTACGTTTACCATCCTTAGGAGGTATGCCTCCATCATCTGGTTTCTTTGGGAAACTCTATCTCTTTTGGCATGGTTGGAAAGCTGGTTCGTATCCATCGGTGTTGGTGGCGCTCATATCAAGTGTGATTTCTATCTATTACTATCTAAAAATAATTAAATCAATGTTCACCGGGAAGATTGGAAAGACTGACCCAACCATAACGTCTAGACAAAATTCATTAGCTTCCCCATCACTGTCGATTCCAAAGAATTCTCTTGAAATAGCTATGATCATTTGTGCGCTAGCATCAAGCCTATCGGGTATCTTGATCGACCCTATCATCGAGATCACACGGAAGACCCTTTTTTAGACCAACGAACGTTGAAGTGAAGTGTGGTACGAAACTCCGTTTTTTTCTCCTGCGGGCGAGGAGGGATTCGAACCCCCGACATCGTGGTTCGTAGCCACGCGCTCTAATCCCCTGAGCTACAGGCCCCGGCTATAATGCTACTGTACTGGATTCGCTCCGGGGTC